GGAAAATTTTATAAATATTGTTTTGCTATATTAAAAACACGCTTATATGTTAAATTCCTTAATTTAGATTATTAGTGAAAAAGTTTTTGAACATCTGAATTTTTTAGATGTTCAAAAACTTTTTCACTAATAATCTAAATTAAGAAGTATTAAATAAGCAAAACTAACGCCTCCAAATGAGCCAATAAAAAACCCAGAAGTAAATTGGTTCCAATTTTTACCATTTAATAAATCATTTTTATTAATCACCTCAGAATCTTGGAAAGTTACTTTTCCATACATAGCTAAGCAAACAGTTAATATTGTTACTAAACCTACAGAAGATAGAAACCCAATTAAAAGTGAAATTTCAGATGCTCGTAATGGTCCTAATTTTTCAAAAGGTCCTAGTAATAAATAACCATGTGCCATACCAATTTCTAACCCTCGTAAAAGAGGAGATAGTCCTTTTCTATAAGCTGGTAAACTACCTAAGTAAGCTTTTGTTGCTGCTGATGAAGTGACTGGTGTTGATAAGTGCCCAACCGAAGGATCATCGTTGTAAGGTTTAATAAAACTTGTCATAAGTATTTTGTAAAACTTTATTATATAAAAATATTTATATCTTTTTAAAAGAGAATAATTTAGGATTCCAGTGAATGAGGAATTTAATTTTTTGAACCAGCTGAGCCAATTAAATTAGTGTATTTTTTGGTTTTAGATATATAATAGTATATTATATCATTTTTTATAATTTTTAGCCAAGGAAAAAAAATGAGTGTTCTTATTGATTACGTTTTATTGTTAGGTATCGCCTTTGTACTTGCATCTGGTTTGTTTTTAGGCCTTAAAGGAATTAAATTAATTTAGTTTTTTTTAGTCTTGTTAATATTTAAATTAAATTTAGAATTTTAGTCTAAACATTTATAAATTCTATACTGTTAAGAAAATAAAGAAAGAATTATGAGCACTGAGAAAATTAATAACTTATTAAAACGTGATATTGTAGTTGGTTCTAGACGTTTTAGCAATTATTTCTGGACATTTATTTTATTTTTTGGGGGGTTGGGATTTTTACTTACAGGTATTTCAAGTTATTTTCAAAAGAATTTATTATTTTTTATTAACTCAACAGAACTATCCTTTTTACCTCAAGGGCTGGTTATGACATTCTACGGAGTTGTTGCTATAAGTCTAAGTATATATATTGGGCTTACCGTTTTTTGGGATGTTGGTAGTGGGTATAATGAATTTGATAAACAAAATGAACTAGTTAGAATAGTGCGACGTGGGTTTCCTGGGAAAAATCGTCAAATATTACTAGTATATGCGTTCAAAAATATTAAAAGTATTAAATTAAATATTCAAGATGGTATTAACCCCAAGCGTGTTATTTATTTATGTACAAAGGATCAACGAGAAATTCCACTTACACCTGTTGAACAACCAAGGTCTTTAGAGATTTTGGAAAATGAAGCCTCTGAATTAGCAAGATTTTTAAATATTAATCTAGAAGGACTTTAATTTATTAAAATTAGTATAGATAATATTTATTTTTAAACTACTTATTTATTTATTTATCTTTTAGTTAGAATAAAACTAATAAACATAAATAAATTATATTATAGTAGGTTATAAGTGCGAGCATAGTTTAGTGGTAAAACCATAGCCTTCCAAGCTATTGATGCGAGTTCGATTCTCGCTGCTCGCTAATAATACAAATTTCCACTTAAAAACTTTTTAACCCAATTATATTTTACAAGAAAAATCAGATTTTAATAGGAATGAGAAATAACTTTGTTATACTTATACACAAGAAAGGTATAATATATTTTTATAAAATGGAGAAAGTTTTAAAATGTCTGGTGGTTCAACAGGTGAACGTCCTTTTTCTGATATCATAACAAGTGTACGTTATTGGATTATTCACAGTATTACAATTCCTTCTTTATTTATTTCTGGTTGGTTATTTATAAGTACTGGTTTAGCCTATGATGTTTTTGGAACTCCTAGACCTAATGAATACTTTACACAGGACAGACAACAAGTTCCGTTAGTAAATGATAGATTTAGTGCTAAGCAAGAATTAGAAGACTTAACAAGAGGTTTATAAAAAAAATATAAAATTTAGGAGAAATACGTGACTAGAAATACAAATCAACCTGTAGCTTACCCTATTTTTACTTTTCGTTGGCTTGCTATACATGGTTTAGCTGTCCCAACGATATTCTTTATAGGTGCAATTACATCAATGCAATTTATCCAACGATAGGAGTTTATTCAATGACAGGTCCAAATCCTAATAAGCAAGAAGTTGAAATAAGTCGTACATCTTTATACTGGGGTTTATTATTATTTTTCATATTAGCAGTACTTTTCTCTAGTTATTTCTTTAACTAAAGAATTTTGTAATTACTAGATAGAATTTTTATAAGGTTAAGAAAAGATATAGGAGCAAGAGAATATTATGGCAGGAACAGGAAGAATACCACTTTGGTTAGTCGCATTAGTTGGTGGCCTAGGAGTTATAGTTGTTGTAGGTACTTTTATTTTTGGTTCTTATTCTGGGTTAGGGTCTTCACTTTAACGATCAATTATTAGGGGTTTATTGTTTATCTACATTGAAAAAGACACTATTGAATAATTTTCGAAATTTCCAAGGTTCTCTAGAGAACCTTGGAAATTTCGAAAATTATTCAATAGTGTCTTTTTCAATGTAGATAAACAATAAACCCATAGCAACAGCAGGAAAAACTAGCCCAACTAAAGGAACTAAAATTGAAGGTAAATAATTAATTAACATAATATATTTTATTAATAAATTTTGTAGTAAACGATACTAACACATAGATTTAAGACTAAATTTAAACTATACGAATGCATTCAACAAAGAGTGAAAATTTTTATAATCGTCTAAAAGAAATGCATAATTTTGCAGAAATCTACGCTAAACAAACTAATACCTTTTTTTGCTTAGACCCTTCAATAACTTCTGTGATTATCACAGGGTTAGCTACTTATAAAGATAATTATGGAGTTCCGTTATGTCCTTGTAGAAATTTTCGTAGTGAAAAAGCTGAAATTGAACTAAATTATTGGGTTTGCCCTTGTGTTTCAATGCGCGAACGGAAAGAATGTCATTGCAAATTATTTGTACAACCTAATGACTCAAGTGCCTCAGAAACTCAAAAAATTAGCCTAGATACTATTTATAAAAATTTATAAATCAGCTTTTTTTGCTATAAAAATAATAAGTGGGCCTGATACAATAATTAGTGTTGCAGTAATTACTTGACCAATAACTTGCCAATTCATACGATTTTTCTCCTGAATAATTATCTAGGTGTTTTTGTATACATAAAAACGGAAATACTTATTAATAACACTTATTTAAATCCACAAGACTAAAAAATCATTTATTAATACTTTTATTATAATTCAAACTAACAAAGAAAATAAAAACTAAGATACCTATTTTTATTTTCTTATAAAAGTACCTTAATTATTTTTCTACATTTTTAGTAAATCATTAGAAACCAAGTTTAATAAATTATGGACAAATATAAATTTTTTCTTAAAAAATTTTATATTTAAAACCTTTAATTACATTAACTAATAAATTACTTTTTAAACGACCATTAATCAATAAATATTTTTACTAAGGAGTTAAGAACATATGGAAACAGTAAAAAGCTTAGAAAATTTATCTTTAGAAAAAAATTTAAACTTAAAACAAGTTTATTTAGATACACAAATAAAAACGATAATTGACATATTGGAAGAGGAATTAGTTGGTTTAATACCCGTTAAAACAAGAATCCAAGAAATTTCGGCATTACTAGTTATAGACAAATTAAGAGAAAACTTAGGGTTCACAACTGGAAATCCAGGTTTACATATGTCTTTTACTGGTAGTCCCGGTACAGGTAAAACTACTGTTGCAACTCGTATGGCTGATATTCTTTTTAAATTAGGACATTCAAAAAAAGGACATTTATTAACTGTAACTAGGGATGATTTAGTTGGGCAGTATATTGGACATACTGCTCCAAAAACTAAAGAAGTACTAAAAAAAGCAATGGGTGGTCTTTTATTTATTGATGAAGCTTACTATTTATATAAGCCAGATAATGAAAGAGATTATGGTAGTGAAGCAATTGAAATTCTGTTACAAGTTATGGAAAACCAGCGTGATGATTTAGTAATTATTTTCGCAGGGTATAAAGAACGTATGGAACAATTCTATAGCTCTAACCCAGGTTTATCTTCACGAATAGCAAACCATGTTGATTTCCCAGATTATTCTCCTGATGAATTACTTATCATCGCTAAAATGATGCTAGAAGAACAACAATATCAGTTTTCTCCTGAAGCTGAACCAGCATTTTTAAATTATATTTTAAAACGTCGTGAACAGCCACTATTTGCTAATGCTCGAAGTATAAGAAATTCTTTGGATAGAGCTCGAATGAGACAAGCAAACCGTAATTTTGATAGCGGTGGGCGTGTACTTACTAAAGCAGATTTAGTTACAATTACAGACGCTGATATTACAGCTAGTAGTGTATTTAGCTTATAATATATTAAGCTAAATTAAATAAATAAATATAAGTAGGTAATTTCCGCATATTATGAATTTGCTTAATCACACATACAACATATTCTAATAATTTGTTGTATATGCGATTAAGCAAATTTACTCCATATACCTTTTTTTATATCTAAAACTATATATTAATCTTACTACCAAATATTAAAAGGTTTAATATAACATAAATTGTTGTAAGATTCTATCGGATTCTTTTTTTTCCCAGCATTTATTTATCTTTCCCAAGCTCTGTAATAAATTACCCGCTACCTATATTTTCTTGTTGTTTTCATTTTATAACAAAAATGATTGATTATAATAGAATACAAGTTTTATATACCATACCTAAAGTTAGTCTATTTTTTATATATTTTTTTAAGTATACATAACTTAGAAAAAGCATTTTTATTTGTTATTAATCCCAGGCCATTTCTTTTAAACATTATCTTAAGGTATATAGTTTTATTTGTTCTATTACTATAATAATAATAATCCTAAATTACAGTAATATTTGATAGGAACGCTTGAAAATATATGAATTATGAAGATCTTAAGGTAGAATAAGCTTGTCTGTTTTAAAAAATACTTAGGAATATTAGAAGGCAAATCTATTTTGTTAAATATGTATATATATTATATATATATAGAGTAATAAGAAGTTTTATACTTCTTATTACTCTAGCGATCTTTTGATCTATCTCTCTTATCTACCACAAAGTGGTAGTCAGAAATAAAATAATAATACAGAAATGAATCTGATTATTTTAATTGAATTAACCAACAACAGAAGGAGCAGAAATCGCAACAGGAAGAATTTCGTTAGATGCTAAATCTAATGGGAAATTATGAGCGTTACGTTCATGCATTACTTCCATACCTAAATCTGCACGGTTGATAATATCAGCCCATGTGTTGATAACACGACCTTCACTATCTACAACAGATTGGTTAAAGTTAAAACCATTTAAGTTAAATGCCATAGTACTAACACCTAAAGCTGTTAACCAAATTCCAACTACAGGCCATGCTGCAAGGAAGAAATGTAAAGCTCTAGAGTTGTTGAAACTAGCGTACTGGAAGATTAAACGACCAAAGTAACCATGTGCAGCTACAATGTTGTAAGTTTCTTCTTCTTGTCCGAATTTGTAACCGTAGTTAACAGATTCAACTTCACTTGTTTCACGGATTAAACTTGAAGTTACTAAAGAACCATGCATAGCACTGAATAATGAACCACCGAAAACACCAGCAACACCAGCCATATGGAATGGGTGCATTAAAATGTTATGTTCAGCTTGGAAAACGATCATGAAGTTAAATGTACCAGAAATACCTAAAGGCATACCGTCAGAGAAACTACCTTGACCGATAGGGTAAATTAGGAATACCGCAGAAGCTGCTGCTACTGGAGCAGAGAATGCTACGAAAATCCAAGGACGCATACCTAAACGGTAGCTAAGTTCCCATTCACGACCCATCCAACAAGCAACACCAATTAAGAAATGGAATACGATTAATTGGTAAGGACCACCATTGTATAACCATTCTTCAACTGAAGCAGCTTCCCAAATTGGGTAGAAATGGATACCAATTGCATTTGAACTTGGTATAACAGCACCACTAATGATGTTGTTTCCGTATAATAAAGATCCGGCTACTGGCTCACGAATACCATCAATATCTACAGGAGGTGCTGCGATAAAAGCGATGATGTAACAAGAAGCTGCTGTTAATAATGTAGGAATCATTAAACAACCAAACCAACCAATGTATAAACGGTTTTCAGTACTAGTGATCCATGTAGCAAATGTTCCCCAATCTCTTTTTTCACTTTCGCGTCTTTCTAAAGTTGCAACCATAATAGTTTTTTTAAAATAAGTTTTAATTCTTCCCAGGTAACTTGTATTTTTCAAAAATATTTATAATTTTTACCAAGATATAAGTTAATAATAACCTGTTACTTACTATTGTAGTTATTTTACATATTAATAAAGTGGTAGATAGCTATAACTTTGGTTTTATAGGTTTAAAATATAATAACGTTGTTATTACATCTTTTAAACCTATTACTTTATTTTTGTAAAATTAAAGATAACCAATTAATATTCTAGGTAAACTGAATTGATATTAGAATAATTGAATATATTACATATTGACAATTAAAATTTTATTACGTTACAATAGAATGCAATCTATAATTGATTATTAGTAAATCTGAATTTATTTACTAAGCATTAATTTTTTAATCTTTTAAATTATCAAAATAGAATTTCTTTATAAGAATTATTAGCTATGTCACATTCTGTAAATATTTATGATACCTGTATTGGCTGTACACAATGTGTTCGTGCTTGTCCTACTGATGTATTAGAAATGGTTCCTTGGGATGGTTGTAAAGCAGGACAAATTGCTTCAGCTCCTCGTACAGAAGATTGTGTTGGTTGTAAACGTTGTGAAACAGCTTGCCCAACAGATTTTTTAAGTGTTCGTGTTTATTTAGCCGCTGAAACAACGCGTAGCATGGGATTAGCATACTAACAATATATTAGTCAAGTATAGTTTATATATAAACTATACTTGGCTAATATGTTATTATGTCACTAATAGTGGGTTGCTAACTCAATGGTAGAGTAATCGGCTTTTAACCGAAAAGTTCTGGGTTCAAGTCCCAGGTGACCCAATTAGTATTATTAAATTTATTACACAATTTTTATCTGATAAAACTTATACTTATATTTTAAAATATAAATATAAATATAAATATAAATATAAGTTTCACTAGATGAAAATTTAATATTGTTAATACATTAATTAACAAACAATATATAGTGCGTAGTAATTATACTCCAGATGGACTATTTTCTGGTTTTTTCTCAGTTAGCATAGAAGTTTCTTTTGGTTGTCTGTGTCTAGGTAATGAAATTTTATATTTTGGTTTTTCTTTTGGTTTTTCTTTATCTTCTGGTTTAATCTCTTCTTCTTCTTTTTTAATCGTTTTCGATATTGAAACTTTAACTTTATCAAAATCAACATCCACTAAAATATCTACAGGGTCATCATCATCATGATCTTTCTTATAACGTAAATATTCAAGAGAAACTTTGTCTTCAACTAATTTCACAAGAGCACGACGTAAAGGTCGAGCACCATAAGTAGGGTTAAAACCTTCTTCAATTAATAATTCCATCATTCTAGGAGTTAAAGATAATGAAATTTCTTTCTCTTTTTTTACTCTTTCTATTAAATCTTTTACCATAATAACTGCAATTTGCTTAATATTATTTTTGGTTAATTGTTCAAAAACAATTATTTCATCTATACGATTTAAAAATTCTGGTTTAAAGAATGCTTTAAGACTTTCACCAACAGTATTACATAATTGCGCGTATTTCGTTTTTTTAGTATCCCCTGTTTCGCCACCAAAACCAATACCCTGCGAGGCTAATTCATTATTCTGGATTGCTTTAGAGCCTAAATTTGAAGTCATTATTAATATTGTGTTCTTAAAATCAATAACTCTTCCTTTAGAGTCTGTTAAACGGCCATCCTCAAGTATTTGAAGTAATAAATTAAACACATCTGGATGAGCTTTCTCCACTTCATCAAACAAAACAACAGTATATGGCTTACGTCTAACAGCTTCGGTTAGTTGCCCGCCTTCGTTATACCCAATATAACCTGGTGGTGAACCAATTAATTTGGCTACAGTATGACGCTCCATATATTCTGACATGTCTAAACGAACCATAGAGTCTTCTGCGCCAAAAAAGAATGATGCAAGAGTTTTTGTTAGTTCAGTTTTCCCTACCCCAGTAGGCCCTGAGAAGAAGAAACTTGCAATTGGTCGTTTCATATTTCGCATCCCAACTCTGGCTCTTCGTACAGCTCGAGCTACAGCTGAGACAGCTTCTTTTTGCCCAATTACTCGTTGGTGAAGAACATTTTCTAATTCTAGTAATCTTGTATTTTCATCTTTGGTAATTTTTGTCACTGGAACACCAGTCCATAATGCCACAATCGAAGCAATGTCTTGGGCCCCAACCTTTAATCTTTCTAATACTCCTTTTGGTACAATCCTTTTTTGTGCTTTTATAATAGCACCCATTTGAGCACGTAAATTTAATTCGTCATCTCGGATTTCAGTTGCTGTTTCAAATCTTTGCTCTCGAACAGCTAAATCTTTATTATCTAAAATAGTTCGCAATTCTTTATCTAAAATATGCACAGCTTCAGGAAGACGATAATTCACTAAACGAACTCTTGCACTACCTTCATCAATTAGATCAATTGCTTTATCAGGTAAAAATCGATCAGCTATATATTGAGCACCTAAATTGGCTGCTGCAGTTAGAGCCTCATTTGTAATTTCTAATCTATGATGCTGCTCATAACGTAGTCTTAAACCTTTTAGAATAGTTATAGTTTCTTCTATACTGGGTTCATTTACCCAAACTGGTTGGAAACGACGTTCTAAAGCTGGGTCCTTCTCAATATGTTGTCGATATTCATCAATTGTTGTAGCTCCTATACATTGTAATTCTCCACGTGCCAAAGCAGGTTTTAAAATATTGGCAGCATCTAATGCTCCTTCTGCTGCACCAGCACCAACTAATGTGTGAACTTCGTCGATCACAATAATTATATTTTTTTGTTCTTTTAATTCTTGTACGATTCTTTTTAAACGTTCTTCAAATTCCCCACGATATTTTGTTCCTGCTAATAATAACGTAATATCTAAAACAAATACTTTATGGTCATGCATTTCACTAGGAACTTCACGTTGAATAATTCTTTGTGCTAGGCCTTCAGCTACTGCTGTTTTACCAACTCCAGGCTCACCGATTAAAATTGGATTATTTTTACGTCGTCTTGATAAAATTTGTATAACACGTTCAATTTCATTTTGTCTACCAACAACAGGGTCTAATTTTGCTCTTTCTGCTGCTTCTGTTAAATCTGTTGTATACTCTAATAAATTCGGGGCTGTTAAAGAAGCTCTATCTAAATCATCAAAAAGAAATAAATCCTTTGTCTGGTTTTGATCTCCTGATCCAACATTAGCTAAAACTTTTGAAGACCCAGATTCATGATTTTTATCTAACTCATTAAGCACATAAGCTTTAATTCGAGGTATGTTTGCACCCAAGTTTTGTAAAACTTTTGAACATATACCATCTGTATCATTTAATAGTGCTAAAAAAATATGCTCAGTATTGATATAACTATGGTTTAACTCCTTCGATTGCTTTATTGACATTTCTAATACTTTTTTCGCTCTAGGGGTAAAGGGGATTTCTATTGCAACAAACCCTGTTCCTTTACCTATAAGTCTTTCCACTTCTATTCTTACTTTTCTAATAGTAATTCCATACTCTCTAACAGCATTAGTGGTTACACCGCAGCCTTCACCTAATAGGCCCAAAAGTATTTGTTCCGTACCCACAAAATTATGGCCTAAACGTCTTGATTCTTCTTGTGACATCATAATTACTTGTAATGCCCGCTCAGTAAACCTTTCAAACATAAATATACCTCCTAAATTGGTGTTAATTAATAAAACTATAGATTGCTTGAATCTTCCTATAATTTTAATATTATTTAAAATAGTTATTCTATTCTTAAATAATATCTCTATACCATTGTATAACGAAGAGTTAAATTTTTCAAGCGGTGAGTGAAATAGAAAAAATCTTATAAGACCAAGTATAAGAAAAACTACCTTGATCTCCAAATGAAAAATATATTACTATATAATAGTAGTGATATATCTATATTACTATTATTAATAATTATCATTTAATAAAATACTTTTACTTAAATTAAACTATGGCAAAAAATAAAGGTGCTAGGATTATAATAACCCTAAGATGTACAAACTGCAAAAAAACATCAAACCCTAATGGAAAAACAGATATTAATTCTAGTCAAGGGGTAACAGCAAACAAAAGTAAAAAAAAAATCGATTATACAACAACAAAAAATCGTAGAAACACTCCAGATAGACTTGAATTAAAAAAGTTTTGTCCTAACTGTAATTCGCATACACAACAAAAAGAAATAAAATAAGGAGTATAATATGCCAAATAATGATAATAAGGGAAATAAAGGAAAGCCGACAAAAACTAGACGCCAACCATTTAAACTTAAACCAAATGAGACAATTGATTATAAACAAGTTGATATTCTTTTATCGTTTTCAACAGAACATGGTAAAATTAAATCTCGCCGTTCAACGAATCTAACATTAAAACAACAAAGACAACTTTCAAAAGCTATCAAAAGAGCAAGATATTTACATTTATTACCTTTTGTTACATCAGTAGAAAATTAATGTTCTTAGAATATTAGCTTAAATGTTATAATATTTTTAAACTATACTTTTTCTTTACTTTTTCAAGAAATAAGATATAAAAAATATAAAAGCAGAAAAAATATGAGTCGTTCACAAAGAAATGATAATTTTATCGATAAAACTTTTACGATTATGGCAGATATTATCTTGAAAGTTTTCCCAGCAAGTAAAGAAGAGAAGCAAGCTTTTTTTTACTATAGAGATGGTATGTCAGCACAATCTGAAGGTGAATACGCAGAAGCATTAGAGAATTACTACGAAGCATTACAGCTTGAAGAAGATCCTTATGATCGTAGTTTTATCTTATATAATATTGGTTTGATCTATTCTAGTAATGGAGAATACCTAAAAGCTTTAGAGTATTACCACCAAGCCTTAGAATTAAACCCAAATTTACCCCAGGCGTTAAATAATATTGCTGTTATATATCATTACCAAGGTGTAAAGGCTTCTGAAAAACAAAATATTGATGTCGCTAAATTACTTTTTAATAAAGCTGCTGAGTATTGGAAACAAGCAATCAATCTTGCCCCAAATAATTATATAGAAGCTCAAAATTGGTTACGAACAACAGGTCGACTTTCCGCTTAAAAAACTTTAAATATATAACTAGCTTTTCTTAATCGAAATTTATTGATCTTTTTTTTATTTGTACAATCTATTACTTCAATTTTTTTAGTCTAAACTAAGACTCATTTTACTTTTGTTTTCAAGCTTAAATAAAATTAATTAAAAAATTTTCAGGTTTCATTATTATTTAATAATGCAAATAATTAAAAAATGACTGAAAAAACAGTAACGAATGATAAAAATGTTAATACAGGTTATATAACACAAGTTATTGGACCAGTTATCGATGCAGTCTTTTCTTCAGGTATATTACCAAAAATTTATAATGCTCTTGAAGTAGAGAGTAAAGAAGGAGTTATTATTTGTGAAGTACAACAATTATTAGGGGATAACAGAGTTAGAGCTATTGCAATGAGTGCTACTGATGGTTTACAGAGAGGAGTTAAAGTTATTGATACTAAATCTCCAATCCTAGTTCCTGTAGGTAAACCAACTCTTGGACGTATTTTTAATGTTTTAGGACAAACTGTAGATAATTTAGGAGATGATACTGGTAATGAAACATTACCTATTCACAGACCTGCACCAGCCTTCACAGACCTTGAAACTAAACCAGCTATTTTTGAGACTGGTATTAAAGTAGTAGATCTATTAGCTCCTTATCGTAGAGGTGGTAAAATTGGACTTTTTGGTGGTGCAGGAGTAGGTAAAACTGTTTTAATTATGGAATTAATTAATAACATTGCGAAAGCTCATGGTGGTGTTTCTGTTTTTGGTGGAGTAGGTGAAAGAACACGTGAAGGTAATGATTTATACATGGAAATGAAAGAATCCGGTGTAATAAACGAGAAAAATTTATTAGAATCTAAAGTAGCTTTAGTTTATGGTCAAATGAATGAGCCACCTGGTGCACGTATGCGTGTTGGGTTAACTGCTCTAACAATGGCTGAGTATTTCCGTGATATTAATAAACAGGATGTTTTATTATTTATCGATAATATTTTTAGATTTGTACAAGCTGGTTCAGAAGTTTCAGCCTTATTAGGGCGTATGCCTTCAGCCGTAGGATACCAACCTACTCTAGGTACTGAAATGGGTGCTTTACAAGAACGTATTACATCAACTACTCAAGGTTCGATTACTTCTATCCAAGCCGTTTATGTACCTGCGGATGATTTAACTGATCCAGCTCCAGCTACAACTTTTGCTCATTTAGATGCAACGACTGTACTATCTAGGGGTTTAGCTGCCAAAGGAATATACCCAGCTGTAGACCCTTTAGATTCAACTTCAACTATGTTACAACCTTTAATTGTTGGTGATGAGCATTATAAAACAGCTCAATTAGTTAAAGAAACATTACAACGTTATAAAGAACTACAAGATATTATTGCAATTCTAGGGATTGATGAATTATCTGAAGAAGATCGTTTAGTTGTAGATCGTGCTAGAAAAATTGAACGTTTTTTATCACAACCATTCTTTGTTGCAGAAATATTTACTGGGTCTCCTGGTAAATACGTAGACTTAGAAAACACAATTAAAGGTTTCAATATGATTTTAGGTGGTGAATTAGATGATTTACCAGAACAAGCTTTTTACTTAGTTGGCGATATTAATGAAGCAATCTCTAAAGCAAAAACTTTTAATAATTAATTAGGGAATTTTCCAATGAGTTTAAATATTCGTGTAATTGCTCCAGATGGATTAATTTGGGATACTTCTTCCGATGAAGTAGTTCTACCTAGTCTTACAGGTCAATTAGGTATCCTTACAGGCCATGCTCCTTTAATTACTGCTCTTGAAATCGGAATTCTTAGAATTAAAGTTAATTCATCTTGGACACCCATTATTGTTCTTGGTGGTTTTGCTGTCATAAAAAATGATGAAGTCATAGTTTTAATTAGTGGAGTAGAAGAAATTGTAAAACAAGATTACGCCCAAGCAAAAGAGTTTTTAGCTAAAGCTACAAAAAATTTAGATTTAGCAGAGACAACTAAAGAAAAAATTGATGCATCACAAGAGATGAAAATAGCATCATCTAAGTTACAGGCTTTTAAATTTATAGAGTCTTAAAGCATTAATAAATATTTTTGTAGAACCTATGAAAGAAAATGTTAAAACATTGAAGTTTAAATTTTATTCTATGACGGATATTATTAAGACTTCATCACGTTCAATTACAGAATTATATTTTAACGAGCATTTTGATGAACTAAGGCAACGTGTATTTCATATTTTAAGTTTTTTATCTTTAATCACATTTTTTACATTTTATAATGTGAAATTATTAGTTAAAATTTTAGAAAGCCCAGTCTCAAATATACAATTCTTTCAGCTATCTCCAGGCGAATATTTTGTCTCGACTTTAATAATCTCATTTTATGCTGGTGTTTTATTTTCTACACCATTACTGTTAAGTCAAACACTTTTCTTTTTTAGACCTGCTTTGACTAAAAATGAAAAGAATATTATAGTCGGTTTATTGATTAGCTCTATTGTTTTGTTTATTCTAGGATTACTCTTTTCTTACTTTCTTTTGATTCCTGCAGCCTTAAATTTTTTTATTTTTTATGGTGCAGAAGTTATCGAGCCTTTTTGGTCTTTTACCCAGTATTTTAATTTTGTCTCTACTTTATTTTTTAGTACGGGATTAGTGTTTCAAGTACCAATTGTTCAAATTATCCTAAGCTTATCTAAGATAGTTGACCCAATAAAAATGTTAAATTATTGGCGACCGATGATACTTTTTTCTACGATACTAGGGGCTGTATTAACACCTTCAGCAGATCCTATAACACAATTATTATTATCAAGTGCTTTATTTTTGTTATACTTTTTAGGGAGCATAACATCGATTAACTTAGTAAAAAAAGAAGTTTTATAAGGGTAATAAGGAATTAATTCCTTATTACCCTTATAAAACTTCTTTTTTTACTAAAATCTCTTTCTATCAAGGATTATCAATTAAAAACTTTTTAATTTACCTCATTTCAATATGGAACTTTTGAAAAGACTAATGAAATTTACCATGATAAGCTTTTTTTTTATCATTAGTAGTCTTACACTTTCTGTTAAGATATCAGAAGCCTATCCAATTTATGCACAACAGGCATATACAAACCCGCGTGCAGCAAATGGACGAATTGCATGTGCAAATTGCCATTTAGCAGAAAAACCTGTGCAAATAGAATCGCCAAAAGCTATATTACCAAATAAAGTTTTTGAAGCAGCTGTAAAGATTCCTTATGCCAAAGATGCCAAACAAGTTCTGGGGAATGGTCAATTAAGTGGATTAAACGTTGGTGCTGTTGTTATCTTGCCTGAAGGTTTCAAATTAGCACCAAAAAATTTAATTTCAAAGGAAATACAGGAAAAAAGTAAGGGAGTTTATATCTCTCCTTATAGCTCAACTCAGGATAATATATTAGTAGTTGGTCCAATTGCAGGTGATACACATCAAGAAATTATTTTCCCAGTTTTATCGCCTGACCCAGCAACTAATAAAAATGTGAATTTCTTAAAATATCCAATCTATGTTGGGGCAAATAGAGGTCGAGGACAAATATATCCTACTGGAGAAAAAAGTAATAATAATATCGTTACTTCCTCTTTTGAAGGTCAAATTGCAGAAATCCAAACTTTAGATAAGGGTGAAACTGCAATAACTATAGTAAGTTCTGCCGGTAAAGAAACTAAACAAACTATTCCTAAAGGCCTATCATTAGTAGTTTCAAAAAAAGATACTATTAAATTAGACCAACCGTTAACTAAAGATCCTAATGTTGGTGGATTTGGACAAACCGATGTAGAAATTGTTTTACAAGATCCAACTAGAATAATTGGTTTCATAATCTTTGCTTTCTCTGTATTATTTACTCAAATCTTTTTTGTAATTAAGAAAAAACAATTTGAAAAAGTTCAGGCTGCGGAATTGAAATTTTAGTATTGCTTTTTTCAATAAATTAAAGAAAAATAATTTTTCTTTAGTTTATTGAAATTTATTTATTTATTAAAGATAAACTAAAGAGAAATTTGATTATCTAGGAGAACTTTTTATTTCATAACTATAGCTATAATCCTCTATTTTTTGTTTATCCCCACCTCGGAATTTTTGTTGGTACTCATAAAATCGATCTTTTGGTTTTTTAGAGATTAATGGTAAGTTTATCTTCTTAAAACTTTTCGAAGATGGTATAAATAATATTTCCCCATTTTTTGTCTCACTATTATTCCAAAAACTTAAAAAATCACCCAACCCCATAGAGACAATTTTAACATTACTAGCGATATCTAATAACACTGTATCACTCTCAGATAGGTAAGCAGTTTCACTACGTTCATCTGGCTCAAGAAACTCATGAAGTTCTTCAGGAATACGTGGGAATAAAAAGCGTTGGTAATTTAATTCATATTGAGGTTTCAGTTGTGTACGCGATTTTATTAATCTATACTTCGTTAACCACAATTGAATTTTATCCATTCTGGTTTCTGGGGAAGCATATTTATTTTGTAACGTAAATGAATCATCGAAGTAATCGATATTTGTTAATGGATAATCATCCTGGTTACTAGAATTCTCAATAAACCTTATTGTTTTAAAAGGTTCCAGAAGTTCTTCAAGAACTATTATTAATAAATCTTGTGCTTCTTCTAGATCAGAAAAAATCGGAATGATATTTTTACTTAATAATTCGTCTGTATTTTTATAAACTAAATCTTCTATTTCTGATAATCTTAATTCTTTTTTCTCTTTATTCCAAATATCATCTAGACCAATGGTTTTGATATTATTTTCTAAAATATCTTTAAATGTTCTATTAAAGCTTACTTCATCTCTTGGCGTTGTAAGGTAAGGTTCGACATTTGTAAATATTGTATTATCAAGAAATGCGTAATCATATTCGTATTCACTCAAAAAATAATAAAGCATTCTTTCTTTTCCTGAATCATCTACTATCATTTCTGTAATTAATTTTGACTCATCTTCTTCCTGTTCTTCTATAGTTAAATCTTGTACCTCTAAATTCCCATTTATCCCATATTTTTTTGCTAAAACTAAAGCTTCTAAAGGTAATTCTGGCAAACTCCCGTATGGAGCTTCAACCTCAAGTGCATGTTCTAATATAAAAGGTCTATTCCCTGGTTTACCTTCTATGAAACCCTTTTTATTAAGGTCTGCATCAGTTCTCATTAAAAAGGTACCTGCGCGCGCCGATATAGCTTTCCCATATGAAGAATTTGATAAATCATCAAAATTATTAATTGGTACAGCAACTAAAGCTTCTTTTCCTTCTCCTTTTATAGATTTAACAATAAAATAAACCTGAACTTTATTAAGTTTTTCTTTAGCGGCAAGATTTTGGTTAACATTTTTTTCTCCCGTAAGCTTGATTTTTTTATTACTTTCATTTAAATTTCCTGGCTTGTCGGTTTTTTCACTTCCATCATTAATCCCCCAACGATCAAAATTTTCATTTTCTTCACTCCACAGATTATTTACATTAACGTTATTATCAAATAAATTTTTGTCACTGTCATTAATCTCATTAGAGACAGGACTCGACACATTAAGATCATTAGGCACGTTCTTGGGCACGAAATTTAGGTTCGTCATATTTTCAACTCATTATTTTTGATTATAAATCACCTCTGTTTACTATTTTTTCCTATAGGTTATTCTATAAGAAAATAGTGTATATAAAAAAATACAAACTGTATTAATAACTTATACCGTTATCATAATACAGTTCGTATTTTTTATATACAATATTTATATTTAAAAGACAGGAAATGTTAAAGCATCAGGATAAAAACGATTAGCTTCAATAATAAACCCAGCAGTAAATGTCATCCATCCAACAAATAAAACAGGTGCAGTCGAAAGATATTTTAAGAAATTGTCCATGTTGTTCGATACCTCTTAATTTATTATATATAGTGAAATTTTTTTTTTAGATTTTTAGGAATGTTATTATCGTGGAGATACAGTAATTTCAGAATCAGGAACTAAAAAATTCCCAGTAGTGAATTCTTGCCAAGCTGAGACTGGCCAAATAAATCCTGATGACATAATTTTTAATGCTAATGGAACATCAAGAATAATTTCTTTTTCTGTTGGGTTCGAAGTAGCACCAACTGTATTTAGATAACTACGACCAGCCCAACCTATCCAGCCACTAATATATAAGAACATCATTCCAGGAATCATGAATTCAACAGCATGATCCCATCTTCCATCTGTTATTAGATGAGGTAAGCCTTCTTTCCCACATAATAACTCAGAGTTTGAGTAACGAGTAAATCTTTGCTTAGTTCTAGTAATTTGTTGTTCTAAAGCTAACGCTGGAGGAGATCCAGGCTCATATTTTTTAACTCTTACTTCTAATTTTTTGACACTAGCATCGAATCGCTTATTAAAAGGTGCAGAATCACTACATTTTGTTAAACCCGCAACATCGGCAAATGCTGCTAAAGGTATGCTGAGAGCTAAAAAAAATATTAATACTGATTTTTTAAAATTAAACATTAATCGGGAAAGTAATGAAAAACTATGAGTTTTAATAAAAAATAAATTTTTCATGCCATATAGTTTATATACAACATGGAAATAATGATATAAATATAGTATAGTATAGTATACTATTTGTGTAAAATTCAAGTTAGTTTAAGAACGTTAGACAATTTTTTGATTATCGACGATCAGTATAACGCTGAGAGCCAATTTTTTCAAGTTTTTGATTACGGCGAAGGGGTCTTGTTACTAATTCTAAAACTTCAATAGCATTTGTAAAACCATGGATTTGAGCAAATGTGAATTCAACAGACCATTTCGTATTAATACCCCTTGCTTCTAATGGGTTTGCATGCGCCATACCAGTAATAACTAAATCAGGTTTCATATCACGAATTCTATCTACTTGGTTATAATTATCAGGCTTTTCAATAATAATCGGAATTGGGATATTTTTTTCTTTACAAGTTTTTTGCAATAACTGTAGTTCAGCTCCCTGATATCTTTTATCCATGTAAGGTATACCAATCTCAAATACAATCATACCTGATCTTATTAAAAAACGTGCTAATGAAATCTCTAATAAATTGTCACCCATAAAGAATACACTTTTACCGTCGATCAAACTAACATAATATTTTAATTTTTCCCAGATTTCATCTTCCCTTTGTTGTAATCCTTTGGGTTCAATACTAAAAACTGTACAGATCTTTTCCAACCAAGCTCTTGTACCATCAGGTCCAATAGGAAATGGAGCACCAATTAGTTTACATTTTCTTCTTCTCATCAATGTTGTTGCAGTTCTGCTTAGATATGGGTTTACTCCACAGACATAATTCCCTTCATTGATAAGAGGTAGTTCAGTATAACGTTTTGAGGGTAACCAACCTGAAACTCGAATACCTTGTTTTTTCAATTCTAAAGTAAGCTGATTAACAACTGGGTCAGGTATAGAACCAAATAAAATAAGAGGTATGTGTTCAACATAATCCTTATCAGTTGGGATTGCTTTTTCTAATGTTGTTTCTAGCTGCTTTGCATTTGGTCGTTGTGCTAAAGCAGCTAATACAGTATCCTCTCCCTGTGTAAAAGCATAATCAAGCCCATTTGCTCTAGCTACTACAATTGGTAAGCTTATTTCTGCTTCCAATTTTGGTGCAATACCTTCTAAATCCATTTTAATTATTTCTGTTGTACAAGTACCAATCCAAAATATTACACTTGGGTTTCGGTCTCTTTTTACTTGTAAACATAGGCGTTTCAGCTCTTCGTAATCACTTAATTGTGCTGATATATCACCTTCTTCCAATTCAGCCATCGCATAGCGAGGTTCTGCAAAGATCATTACTCCCAAAGCGTTTTGCAAAAAATACCCACAGGTCTTTGTCCCAATAACTAAAAAGAAACTATCTTCAATTTTTTGGTACAACCAGGCAACACAACTAATTGGACAAAACGTATGATAATTTCCTGTCTCACATTCAAAATTTATTTTTTCTTTTAAATCGTTGTTATCTACATGTTTTATCTGATTCATATAAATCCTTTTACTAAAAAATTAAAATTTATAAGTCTACTCATTTTAGACTAAATCGAAAATACTTCATTTAAATCATTTTCAATAGTATCAAATTCTAATGTATCTTCATCTTTTTCTTTAGGGTTTAAATAGAAATCAGATAGTAAACTAAATAACTCACGATCTGCTGCTTCTTTTGGAACTACGCCTTCAGGGTTAGCAATAAGTTGGTCTGCTATATTTAGGTAGTATTCACAAATATAATATAAAGAACTATCAGATTCTGTCATTTCAAATAAAGTTTTACCTTTTACTCTTGAAACTCTAATATCTTCAATAAGAGGTAATACTTCTAAAACAGGCATTGGCACTGCATCAATATATTTATCAATTAAATCTCGAGTAGCTGTTCTATTACCTATAAGTCCTGCAAGTCTTAATGCATGTGTTCTAGCTTTTTCTCGTACTGAAGCAGCAATTCTATTTGCAGCAAATAATGCATCAAAACCATTATCTGTAACAATTAAACAATAGTCGGCATAGTTCAATGGTGCAGCAAAACCACCACAAACAACATCTCCTAAAACATCAAATAAAATCACATCATATTCATCAAATGCGTTTAATTCTTTTAAAAGTTTTACTGTTTCTCCAACAACATAACCGCCACACCCAGCGCCGGCAGGTGGTCCTCCAGCTTCAACACAGTCAACTCCTCCATAACCTTGGTATATAACGTCTTCTGGCCAAATGTCTTCGTAATGATAATCTTTTGCCTGTAATGTATCAATAATCGTTGGAATTAAAAAACCAGTAAGTGTAAATGTACTATCATGTTTTGGGTCACAACCAATTTGTAAAACACGTTTTCCTCGTCTAGAAAGAGCGACAGAAATATTACAACTTGTTGTAGATTTACCGATACCACCTTTACCGTAAACAGCTAGCTTCATATATGACTCCTAATTTTTATTATGTGTTAACTAAATTATTATTATTTAAAAAATAATTATTAATAATAGTTGCTCTTAAGAGATATTAATTGGTATAAATGATATAAGCATATTATAATATAGTTTTTAGTGAGTATTATTAAATTATATTATATTATTGTGTTATATTACTATATATTATAATCTAAATATTTAACATATATACATTTATATAATATAATATAATTTTAGTTCATAATTTTAAATTTATTTACTTTAGATTTTTAGTCTTTAATTATATATTTAGTTGCATAATTTTTTGATATTTGGTTTTTTTGTAAATATATAAGCTATACTAATTAGGTACATTTGTGGCAATTTTAATTATATTATAAAAATAGGGGGTAATAATGTTTTTCCAGGATTTTTGTAACGTTTGTAATGATAGTAATATATTTAATAATGTACTTTTTGCTTCCTGTCTTGTCTCTACAATTTTATATTGGTTTAGTTTAGGGTTTAAAAATATAAAAATTTTTAGTACTTTAGCAAAAATCACTTCAAAATTTGCAACCTTAAGTCTCTTTGTTTTTTTATTAAATCGTTGGATTCAATTTGGTTATTTTCCTTTAAGTAATTTATATGAATCTTTATTGTTTTTATCGTGCATACTTTTATTTGTTTACCAAGCTTTAGAATCTAAAACTCAAAGTTCGTTGTTTGGATGTATTATTGTCCCAATCGTTTTATTTATTACTGGTTTTGCTGCATTAACCTTACCTCTTGAGATGCAAAAAGCAAGTGCTTTAGTTCCAGCTTTACAATCAAATTGGTTAATGATGCATGTTAGTTTGATGATGTTAAGTTATGCTATTTTAATTATTGGGTCATCATTCGCAATAGTTTATGTAGGTGCGTTTTTAGAACTTGAAGATTATATAAAAACTATACCAGTTAGGGCTGCTGAATATGAAAAGCATATGCTAAAAACTTTAAACCTAACTAAAAGCCAATTTTTATATCTAGGATTAGATGTAATTTATAATGAAGAAGAAGATATTGTTATAAATAATCGTACAAAGTTTTTATACCATATAGACAATTGGAGTTATCGAGCTATAAGTTTAGGGTTTCCTTTTTTAACTATTGGTATAATAGCAGGTGCTGTTTGGGCAAATGAGGCTTGGGGATCTTATTGGAGTTGGGACCCAAAAGAAACTTGGGCTTTAATTACTTGGTTAATTTTTGCGGCATATTTACATCTTCGGTTAATAGTAGGCTTAAATGGTAAAAAACCAGCTCTTTTAGCAAGTATAGGATTTTTTGTTGTTTGGATTTGTTATCTTGGGGTTAATTTTTTAGGTCAAGGATTACATAGCTACGGTTGGTTTACATAAAACTAGAATTACTTTTTTATCCTGCATAGTATTTAATAATAATAAATTTACTTTTATTACTATAATTTAGTTATCTTAAAATGAATAGGCTATTTATTAAATTTAAGAGAAAACTGATCTTTTTTAAACCCGTAGGATAAAAAGATTGGTGTGGAAAGTTAAAAGGTTATTTTTATAGGAGAAAATCTAAAATAATAAGGAAATAAGGAGTTAAGGGAAATAAAATATATTGTCTTACTATATACTATAGTATATCTAACTCTATTTTATTGAATATAATGGTTCGATAGTATTTTTACAAAAAGGCTAATAAAATATGGAAATCATATTACTAACAAAGTTACCAGAACTGTACTCAATGTATAGTCCAATTGTAGATATTTTACCAATTGTTCCAGTTCTTTTTTTATTACTTGCCTTCCTTTGGCAAGCTTCAGTTGGTTTTAGATAAACAACTTATAAATAGTGGTTTTGTAGAAATATATTAGTATCTAGAATATGGGGCTAATGTCTTCTTATTATTTAAACTTATCAAACTCAATACCCTAATTACTTTAATAATTATTTATATATCTTTATATTATGATTGAACCTCTTCTTTTTGGTATGGTATTAGGTCTTATCCCAGTAACTTTAATTGGTTTATTTGTTGCTGCTTTTTTACAATACCGCCGCGGAAATAAACTTGGTCTATAAGAAAGAGAGATAATATAATTATTATCTCTCCTGTTTTAAATTTTTAATTACCAACTAGCTTTTCGTACACCAGGTAATAAGCAATTATGTGCCATTTCTCTAACCATGTGTCGACATAAGCCAAAATCTCTATAAACCCCTCGACTACGACCAGTTCGCCAGCAACGGTTTCTTAATCTTATACGTGAGCTATTTCTTGGTAGCTTTTCTATTTTTTTATGAACTTCCATTTGATCCGAAAAAGTATTTGCCTTTTTAAATTCTAAAAGAAGTGATTTTCGTTTCTCGCTATACTTTATAACTAACCTTTCTCGTTTTTTCTCTCGTTCAATCATTGATTGTTTAGCCATAGAAAATTCCTTAATTAATTTTTTTATGTTTTATTAAATTTGTATATTAAAGTAATATTATACTTTAATATACAAACCTAAATAATAGTATAATCTAAATTAACCAAATTTTCCAGTAGTGGAAGCTATAACAAACGCAGCATAAGTTAAAATATAACCGACTGTAAAATGAACTAGCCCTACTAATCTGGCTTGAACAATTGATAGAGCAACAGGTTTGTCACGCCAACGAACTAAGTTCGCAAGAGGTGTACGCTCGTGAGCCCAAACTAATGTTTCTATAAGCTCTTGCCAGTATCCTCTCCATGAAATTAAGAACATAAACCCAGTAGCCCAAATTAAATGTCCAAATAAGAACATCCAGGCCCATACAGATAAACTATTCATACCATAAGGATTATATCCGTTTATTAATGGCGATGAATTTAACCATAAATAATCACGTAACCAACCCATAATATAGTTCGAAGACTCATTAAACTGAGCTGCATTACCTTGCCAAATTGTAACATGTTTCCAATGCCAATAGAAAGTAACCCAACCAATTGTGTTTAGCATCCAAAACATTGATAAATAAAAAGCATCCCAAGCTGAAATATCACAAGTACCACCACGACCTGGACCATCACAAGGGAAACTGTATCCAAAATCTTTTTTATCTGGCATTAATTTAGAACCACGGGCATCTAAGGCCCCTTTAACTAAGATTAATGTTGTAGTATGTAATCCTAAAGCAATAGCATGATGTACTAAAAAATCACCAGGTCCAATAGTTAAAAATAAATCATTTTTATCATTATTAATTGCTTCTATCCAACCAGGTAACCAGATTTCACTCCCGGCAACGCTAGCAGGACTTTCTTTTGAAGATAATAAAAGATCAAAACCATAAACCGCTTTTCCTGAAGCTGCTTGGATAAATTGTGCAAAAACAGGTTCTACTAAGATTTGTTTCTCAGGTTGACCAAATGCAACTACAGTATCATTATGAATATATAGTCCTAATGTATGGAAACCTAAAAATAAGCTAACCCAACTTAAATGAGAAATAATTGCTTCTTTATGCTCAAGCATTCTAGCTAATACATTATCCTGATTTGCTTCTGGATCGTAGTCTCTAACAAAGAAAATCGCCCCATGTGCAAATGCCCCTACCATTAGGAACCCAGCTATATACTGATGATGTGTATAAAGCGCTGCTTGAGTTGTAAAATCTTTTGCCATAAAAGCATAAGGAGGTATTGCATACATATGTTGAGCAACTAAAGATGTAGTTACACCTAATGCTGCTAGAGCTAAACCTAGTTGCATATGTAAAGAGTTTGTTATTGTATCAAATAATCCTCGATGTCCTGCACCTAATCTACCACCTGGTGGACGATGTGCATCTAGAATTTCTTTCATATTATGACCAATAGCAAAATTTGTTCTATACATATGACCAGCGATTATAAATACAACCGCAATGGCAAGATGATGATGTGCTATATCAGTAAGCCAAAGAGATTGAGATTGTGGGTGAAAACCACCTAAGAATGTCAAAATAGCAGTACCTGCACCTGTATTTGTACCAAAAATATGTTCTACCGTATCAGGGTTTTGAGAATAAGCATTCCAATTACCATCAAAAAATGGAGTTAAACCATCTGGATGTGGTAAAGTTGTTAAGAAATTATCCCAACCAACATGAATACCACGAGATGCTGGAATAGCAACATGAACTAAATGTCCTGTCCACGCTAAAGAGCTTACTCCAAATAAACCTGTTAAATGATGGTTTAAACGTGACTCATTAGTTTTAAACCAAGACAGGCTTGGACGGAATTTTGGTTGTAAATGTAACCAACCAGCAAATAATAATAAGCTAGATAAGGCTATTAAAAAAATAGATCCAACATATAAATCATTATTTGTTCTCATTCCGATAGTATACCACCAATGGTAAACACCTGAATAAGATATATTTACTGGGTAAAATGCACCACCTTTTGTGAAAGCTTTCATTGCAAGATCACCAAAATGTGGATCCCAAATTGTGTGCGCAATTGGTTTTACTTTTAATGGGTTTAAAGACCATTGTTCAAAGTTACCTTGCCAAGCAACATGGAATAAATTACCGGATGTCCAAAGAAAAATAATTGCTAAATGACCGAAATGAGAAGCAAAGATTTTTTGATATAAATTTTCTTCTGTCATCCCATCATGTGTTTCAAAGTCATGGGCTGTTGCAATTCCAAACCAAATTCTTCTAGTTGTCGGATCTTGTGCTAAAGCTTGGCTAAATTTTGGAAATTTAGTTACCATAGATATTTTACCTCGTTAATTTTATCCTACAGAAATAATTCTTGCTAAGAAGAATGACCATGTTGTTCCAATACCACCTAATAGATAATGAGCTAAACCTACAGCTCGACCTTGAGTAATACTTAATGCTCGAGGTTGAATTGCTGGTGCAACTTTAATTTTATTATGAGCCCAAACAATTGATTCAATAAGCTCTTGCCAGTAGCCACGACCACTAAATAAGAACATTAAACTAAATGCCCAAATGAAATGTGCTCCAAGGAAGATTAAACCATAAGCAGATAGAGAAGATCCATATGACTGAATTACTTGTGATGCTTGTGCCCATAAAAAATCTCTTAACCATCCGTTAATAGTAATTGCACTTTGGGCAAAGTTACCACCACTTATGTGAGAAACTGTTCCTGTTGGTGTTACTGATCCCCAAACATCAGATTGCATTTTCCAACTGAAATGGAATATAACTACTGAAATTGAGTTATACATCCAGAATAAACCTAAAAATATATGGTCCCAAGCTGAAACTTGACAAGTACCACCTCTTCCTGGTCCATCACAAGGGAAACGGAAGCCTAAATTAGCTTTATCCGGTATTAGTTTTGAACTACGAGCATATAAAACACCTTTTAATAAGATTAAAACAGTTACATGGATTGTAAAAGCATGAATATGGTGAACCATAAAATCAGCCGTACTTAATTTTATTGGCATTATAGCAATTTTTGATCCAATAGAAACAATATCACCACCAAAAACGTAGCTTGCTGTTGTTAAAGCATTTGGTGCAGTACTACTTGGTGCTAATAAATGTAAATTTTGAATTGCTTGTGCAAAAATAGGTTTTAAAGGAATCCCTGTATCTGAAAACATGTCTGGAGCACGTCCTAATGCTCTCATTGTATCATTATGTATGTATAAACCAAAACTATGGAAGCCTAAGAATATACAAACCCAATTTAAATGAGAGATAATAGAATCTCTATGACGAACAACTCTATCTAATAAATTATTATAGTTTTTTGCTGGATTATAATCACGAACCATAAAAATAGCTCCATGTGCTGCACCACCTACAATACAGAATCCCCCAATCCACATATGATGAGTAAATAAAGAAAGTTGTGTAGCATAATCAGTAGCAATATAAGGATATGGAGGCATTGCATACATATGATGAGCAACTATAATACTTAACGATCCCATCATCGCCAGATTAATTGCTAGTTGCGCATGCCATGAAGTTGTTAAAATTTCATAAAGACCTGTATGGCCTGCACCAGTAAAAGGTCCTTTATGAGCTTCTAAAATTTCTTTCATGCTATGTCCAATTCCCCAATTTGTGCGGTACATATGACCTGCAACGATAAATAATACTGCTAAAGCTAAATGATGATGAGCAGTATCACTTAACCAAAGGCCACCTGTAACAGGGTTTAATCCACCTTTAAAGGTTAAAAAATCAGAATATTCACCCCAATTTAATGAAAAGAAAGGAACTAAACCTTTTTTGAAACTTGGGTAAAGCTGGCCGATTAATTCCCTATTAATAATAAATTCATAAGGTAAAGGAATTTCTTGTGAAGCAACCCCAGCATCTAATAATTTATTAATAGGTAATGCTACATGAATTTGATGTCCAGACCAAGCTAAACAACCTAATCCTAGTAAACCAGATAAATGATGATTTAACATTGATTCTGCATTTTGAAACCACTCTAACTTTGGAGCAGCTTTGTGATAATGGAACCAGCCTCCAAATAACATTAACCCAGACATAATTAATCCACCAATGGCAGTCCAGTATAATTCAATTTCACTTGTTATACCTTCAGCACGCCATAATTGGAAAAATCCTGATGTTATTTGAACACCTTGAAAATTACCACCAACATCTCCATTTAGGATTTCTTGCCCAACAATAGGCCACACGACTTGTGCGCTAGGTTTAATACCAATAGGATTATTTAACCATGCTAAATAATTTGAGAAATAGGCACCGTGAAAATGCATTCCACTTATCCATAAAAATATTATTGCTAGTTGTCCAAAATGTGCACTAAAAATTTTTCTAGAAACTTCTTCTAAAGAATTAGTTTGGCTATCAAAATCATGCGCATCGGCGTGTAAATTCCAAATCCAAGTAGTTGTTTTTGGGCCTTTAGACAATACACGCGAAAAATGGCCTGGCTTAGCCCATTTTTCGAAACTAGTTTTGTTAACATCACGATCAACGAGAACTTTAACTTTGGCTTCTTGCTTATTGGAGTTCATTTACCTTTTCCTCTCTGGAGACATAAAGATAGGAAACGCTCAAGTCTCATGAAATAGTTATACTATTCCGAATTGAGTTTTCACTAATATATTATAACTAATTTCCTAAAAAAAAGAAACTTTATTATATTATTACAAAACTTGTGATAACAATAAGTTTTTTTATATGTTTATATAAGTATTTTAAAGATCCTATTTTTGTAAATATTTTTTGAACACTGCTATAATTTATACCCCCAAGGGAATTCGAATCCCTGTTCCCTCCGTGAAAAGGAGATGTCCTAGGCCTCTAGACGATGGGGGCTTAAATTATTTTTTACACTTTTAGTATAAAAAATAACTTCTACATATTTATTTGAGCAGGCCCAGAAGGAATTGAACCTACATTAGAAACTTAGAAGGTTCCGGTCTTTATCCATTAGACGATGAGCCCATTTATCTAAAAATTATTACTTTTTTAATAGCTTCTAGAATAACGCTTATAAATTGTAATCATATGTATATATATATATATATGGTATGAACATAACTTTGTCAAATGCTATAAATTAAAAAATTGAAAGATATAATATTTTATGTTTAAAAATTATTTCTAAACATAAAATATTATATCAAAAAAGGAAACTAGTAGTTAACTTAACTTTATATTTCTACAAAGAATTATTAACTAACACAACAAATAATGTTGAGCTTCCAAGGCTTTTCTAAAAACAAAACTAACTGAGAACCTTTAATTAAGACAACAGTAAGTCTCTAGAAAATAAGAAATAATGTCTTATTCTTAATAACGATCTCCAGCAGGTCTTGCTTGAACAGCATAACTTGAAATCGTGTATTGAATGTTACGACCACCAACTTCATTACGTTCTAAATAGAAACCAGGTTCGTTTGCAGGTCGTTGTACAATAAATGATAATACACAACTTTCTGTACCGATACTAGCATCAAACGCATTAATTTTAATGTAACCTTCTGGGTTAACTTTTCTACATTCACCAAGTTCATACATTAATGCAGCAGGATCTTGGATGTCAAATAAAGGAAGACCCCATAATTCCCAATATGAATTACGTGGATGTGGATCATCCGTCCATTCTACACTAACAGCCCATCCTTTTGACATAGCATAAGCAACTTGTTTTTTAATTTGCTCATCAGTTAAATCTGGTAAAAACGAAAAACATCCTTGTGTAACTCTCATCACTATTCAAATTCCTTAAAGATAAATTATAGAAATTTTATTTTTAGCTATATACTAAAATTTTTATTTGCTCTCTACTTTCGCTTAAAATAATATGGGGTATTAAGTATTTTTTCTAAAATTCTAACAAATTTAAGACCAAGCCTAAATTTTATAACAAAATAATAAGTAATATAACTTTAATAATAAAGTAAATAAAATTATTAGACGTATTTTCTAGCTATCCAAAGATAACTAGAATTGGTCTCTTATAAGTTTAATTTCAGTATACTATTTGCTTTCAGTTGGAAGTTCAACGAAATCAGGTGTATCTGTTGAAGTGTAATCGAAAGTAATATCTTTCCATAAATCTAACGCTGCTTTTAAAGGACCACAAGTAGCCGCTGCGTTACGTAAGATTTCAGGACCTTCTCCAACATAATCACGACCTTCATTACGAGCTAGAACCATAGATTCTAGAGCAACACGGTTTGCTGTCGCACCGGATTGAATACCATCAGGGTGACCAATAGTACCACCACCAAATTGTAGAACCACATCATCACCTAAATAGAAAAGAAGTTGGTGCATTTGACCACAATGGATTCCACCAGAAGCTACAGGAACACATTTTCTAAGAGATGCCCAATCCATGTCGAAGAATAAACCTTCAGCTAAATTAATTTTAAGTTGAGTTAATAATAAACTGTTGTAGAATCCTCTAACCATTAAAGGATCTCCTTCTAATTTACCAACAACTGTACCAGCATGGATATGGTCTACACCACACATACGCATCCATTTACAGATAACTCGGAAGTTAATACCATGGTTTTTTTGACGAGCATAAGTAGAATTACCTGCACGATGTAAATGTAAAATCATCTCAGCTTTTCGTGCCCAGATAGCCATAGTTTGAATAGCAGTATAACCGATAACTAAATCGATCATTACAATAACAGTACCAATTGAATGAGCGTACTCTGCACGTTCATATATTTGTTCCATTGTTGCAGCAGTAATGTTAAGGTAAGAACCTTTAACTTCACCTGTTGCAGCAGCGGCACGGTTAACACCTTCCATACAGTATAAGAAACGTTCTTTCCAACGCATGAATGGTTGTGAGTTAATGTTCTCATCATCCTTAAGGAAATCAAGACCACCACATAAACCTTCATAAACTACACGTCCGTAGTTTTTACCTGAAAGACCTAATTTAGGTTTTACAGTAGCACCTAAGAAAGGACGACCAAATTTGTCTAATCTTTCTCTTTCCACAACAACACCAGTTGCTGGACCTTGGAAAGTTTTTAAGTAAGCAAAAGGAATTCTCATGTCTTCTAGACGTAAAGCTTTAACAGCTTTAAAACCGAAAACGTTACCAATAATAGAGGCTGTTAAGTTCGCAAGAGAACCTTCCTCAAATAAATCACATTCATAAGCGATGTATGCAAAGTATTGGTCGCTTGTTCCAGGTACTGGATCTACTCTATATGCTTTTGCTCTATAGATATCGCAAGCAGTTAATAAGTCTGTCCAAACTACTGTCCATGTTGCAGTAGAAGATTCACCCGCAACAGCAGCAGCAGCTTCTACGGGATCTACGCCTGGTTGTGGAGTTATACGGAATAGAGCTAGAATATCAGTGTCTTTAACGTTATAATCAGCATCCCAGTATCCCATTTTGGCATACGGAATTACACCAGATTCGTAACGCTCACTTTTTAATCGAGTTCTTTCCTGCACATTCTCAGGCATATAGATTCTCCGAAGCCAGCAACAAGCTCTTAATAGTTTTTATCCTTTAATGAGGGAATAGTTTAAAAGTCCCTAAGATATATAAATACTATACTTTAGGAAGGTGCTAACCTTTCTATGTTAATAAACAAAAAGATAATTTTTATTAATTTTATATTATAAAAGATTATTTTATATTAAATTACTTAAAAAGAGTTGTATATAGATTTCTAATATAATAGATCTAGTTGGATTTGATTACTTTAGGGTTATTTGATTTATAAAGGCGATATAGCCAAGTGGTAAGGCCGTGGATTGCAAATCCTCTATCCCCAGTTCGAATCTGGGTGTCGCCTAACTAAATTTTTTAAACTAATCGATAGTTTTAAAAGTATCTTTTTAAGTTAGTTGTTATATGATGTATTGGTGTAAGTGGGGGTGTGGCGGAATGGTAGACGCAACGGACTTAAAACTTTGAGCATCAAATCATTAACGTGATTAGCCAAGTAAGTTCTCAAATTCAAGGAAATCTAAGTCATAATTATGATAAGACAATCTTGAGCCAAGAATTAATATAGTTAATTATTAATTAAGGTGCAGAGACTCGACGGGAACTACCTTAATTGGTAAAGAGAGAGTCCAATTTTGAAAAAAAATGTATATACGCTTTTTATTATTGATGAAAATCATATTGAAATGAAAATCCGTTGATGCAAATCGTGAGGGTTCAAGTCCCTCCACCCCCAAATAAAGGTAGTGTAATAAAAAATTTTAAAATTTTATGTGTATTTGTCTAAATTGTGAGCGTATAGATAATTGTGAGGTTTATTTTATTGTTGAACAGAAACATAATGAAAAAAAGAATTATTATACAAAAAAAAGAACCTTCTTCCCACAATCTCCTACTCTATTGTGTATAAATTTTTTTTCTAAAAAAAATGTATACCTTCTAGAATGGGATGTTAATGAATGTTTATCTTACCAAGAAAAACCTGGTAGTTGGATATCATTTAATCCAAATAATGCTAGACACTCATCTTATCTTGCATTTGATTTATTTTTTTAAAAAAATTTCTCATTATAAAATATGTTTATTTTATCTATTTTATCAATAAATTTTAAAGCCAAATCTATAATTCTTAATAATTAAATACCAAACTTTAATAGTAGCGTGCAATATAAAATTAGTATTCAAGATTATTTTTTACTAAGTTTAACATATAAACCTTAATGCTTTAGTCATTTAGTTTTAGACTCGCCATTATCACTACTATTAGCAGCTTGTTATGATTTATTTATTTGCTAGATTTTATTTTTCTATAGATTTAACCTTCTGAGGGTTTATAATAATCCTTATAAAATAATTCTTCAATATTTTTAAAATTATTCCTACCCGTATCAGCTTCAAACTCAGGATATTCTTTTAATGAAGAAGTACTTACTGAAGATTCACGTGTTAGAGCAATTTCCCCTGTTCTTGATAGCTGTAGAATATTATATTTTTCTAATATTTTTTGGAGAGCTACAATTTTCCCAGGGTCTGCTGTTAATTCTAAGATAAGAGTAGATTTTGTGATATCAGTAATTTTAAATCTAAATACTTGAGCTAAATTTAGAATTTCCTCTCGCTCTAGAACACTTACTTGTAATTTTATTAAAACCAACTCCCTCTGTACTAAGGGTAGATATGTTATATCTTGTACACTTACAACATTAAGCAATTTTTTAATTTGCTTGGTTAACTGGCTGGCAGCATCTGAACCATCACTTTGATTTATTACTACTATTGTTATTCGTTCATAACATTTTCTTTCGCATGATGCCATTGTAATACTTTCAATCTGGAATCGTCTTCTAGTTAATAAACTTATAATACGTACTAACCCTCCTGCATCCTTTTCAACTAATACTGAAATAGTTCTTTTCATAATTATTTTAAATATTATTTTAATTAATAAATTCACTACAATTATTTGAACAAAAAAGAAAATTTCCCCTTTTTTGTTCAAATTATTTTACTGGGTTACTTTAACTATAGCGGAAAAGGCTGATGGGTCTAAAATAGCTAACTGTGATAACATTTTACGATTTAGAAGTATTTTTGAACGTTTTAAATTGTGGATAAATCTACTATATTTTAAGTTGTAGTTGCTTACCGCAGCATTAATTCTTGTAATCCATAATTGACGAAATATTCTTTTCTTCTCTTTTCTTCCACGATAGGCGTATATCAAGCTTTTAATTACTTGTTGATTTGCTACACGGAACAAACTTGAATGAGCGCCACAAAATCCCTTTGCAAGTTTTAATATTTTGTTTCTACGATTCCTAGCGACATTCCCTCGCTTAACTCTTACCATTAATTTTCTTATCGTTATAGGTTAACAAACTAACATTTTTCTTATGGCTTTGGTATCTGATTTACTTACTACAACAGTGTTTGCTAAATTTCTTTTTTGTTTAGAAGATTTTTTTTCTAGAAGATGTCCCTTAAAGGCTTTACGTCTAACAAATCTTTTTCCTGCAATAAGTTTGTAACGTTTTTTTGCAGCTTTTCTTGTTTTAAGTTTTGGCATAATTTTTTTTTGATATCTATATATTTTTATATCATGAATGACTAATTATTTTAAGAACTTCGATCAATAAATTTTTTTATTTTCTATATTATTAGGTCAAATTTTAGATATAAATCGTTTCATCCCCCGGTTCCCAATCACTTGGACAAACCTCATCAGGGTTTTCTGTTATATGTTGAATGGCTTGTAAAATTCTTAAGGTTTCATCAACACTACGACCAAAAGATAAATTATTTGTCGTTGAATATTGTATAACCCCTTTTTTATCAATAATAAATAAACCACGTAAAGCAACCCCAGAATCATGTAAAATGTTATAAGAATTACTAATTTCTTTTTTTAAGTCAGAAACTAGAGGATAGCTTAATGGACCTAATCCTCCATCCTCACGTTTCGTTTGTACCCAAGATAAATGTGAATATTCACTATCAACAGAAACAGCTAAAACCTCAGTGTCCAGTGAACTAAATTCTTTAAAACGGTCACTAAATGAAGTTATTTCAGTAGGGCAAACAAAAGTAAAATTTAATGGATAAAAAAACAGAACAACATATTTTTTTTTACGGTAATCTGATAATCGAATTTTATAACGCTCTTCATCATAAACTGCTATTGCTTCAAAATCTGGAGCAATTTTCCCTACCTGTGCATTATTATTATTCATAATAATATTTTCCTTATATAATTAATCACAGTTAATTTTATCTCTATACTTTAAAGAATAACTACTCTTTAAAGTAACTTATTAATTTTATCTTTTTAAGTGAAAAAATAATAATCAAGACCCATTTAATATATCGTATTCCAATCTTTTTCAGAATTTAGAGGTTTCATCAATCCCATCTGTATTAAATTAATTAAGATGATAGAATAGTTTCCTGCACGTTGGAAAAAGAACATAAAATTTTGTAAAATATGACCGTAATGTGCTTTTTCCTTAACACCAATTTCTGTTAATGCTAGATTTGCCTCAGCACATTTATCTAGATGTTGGAAAAAACTTGGGTGATTTACATTTAAAATAACAGGGAATAAGCGTCCTGCACTTTGATTTGTTTTTTTGATTACATGAATATCAAATTTACGAGCATCTAAACCTAAAGTAGCATAAAAACTACTTCTTTGTAAGTCATTTAAATACATAGTTGCAAAAACTGATAATAGAAAAAATCTGCACCAAAGTTTAGCAACAGTAGTAGTTAATAATTCTGGCTGTGATTTTAAAATAGCAGCAAAGAAATCTCCATGTCTATTTTCATCTTGGCACCAACTTTCAAAAAACCTAAAAATTGGATAAATACGATATTCAGGGTTTTTTTCTAAATGTCTATAGATCGTTATATATCGCCAATAACCAATTTTTTCTGATAAATACGTAGCATAAAAAATAAATTTAGGCGAGAAAAAAGTATACTTACGACTTTTAGTTAAAAATCCTAAATCAAGAGTTAAATTAAAGTCACTCATAGATTTATTTAAAAAACCTGCGTGTCTCGCTTCATCTCTAGACATAAAAGCAAATCCTTCGGCTAATAAAGGGTTTTTCGTTTTAAGATTTCTTGATAATTCTTTGTATAATAGAAACCCTGAAAATTCAGCAGTACATGATCTTTCTAGAAATTCGGTAATAAGAGATTTTGTGCGCTTATCAAAATGAGCCCAAGATTGGTTAAACTCTTGGTCACGGATAAAGTGATGTTGGTTATAATCCATACGAAATTCTTCTATAATAGCTTCAAGCTCTGATTTATTTGAATTAATGTCTAAATTAGCCATTGCATCAAAATCAGTTGTATAAAAGCGAGGTGTTAGTAAAGACTCACCTGCAGGAGTTTTTGTTTTTACTGCATTTGTTTCATTATTTTTATTACTGTTAATCGATTTAGTCATAGATTTTACCCCTAGTATAAATTAATAGTTATTTATTACAGTTTTAATTTAAAGCTTTATTTATTTCTCATTCCGATTAGCGAAAATCACTAAATTATTTCAATATCGTATTTATTAACTTTACGAATAAAGAATTTTAAGTTCGGACTTTGTTTTATGCCCAAACTGGAACACCTACAACTAAAGCTAATTATATTCTTTTTTTTTTAGTTCATCTAGCCTCTCCTATTTAATATTATTATATATTATATACTAAATAATATAATAATAAACATTTTATAAAAACCATTCTTTAAAGTAACTAGATATTAAATTATATTGATTTTGACCTAGAGTTAAATTAAAGTATATAATAAAGTCTATATTGATTATATATTTTCAAAAATTAAGGAATACTCATGGATATAATTAGCTTAGGTTGGGCTACAATTATGATGATATTTACGTTTTCTCTTTCGCTAGTCGTTTGGGGCCGTAATGGGTTTTAAGATGATATAATTTTAAGCATAAGGATGTAATAATTTATGGGTGGAGAAATTTTATCAATCGGTGTTTTATGTTTCAGTATGGTGTTAATCGGCTTATCTCTTGGGTTTCTACTATTAAAAGTTCAGGGAGAATAAAAAATTAAATTAAAATAATCAATAATAACTAAATTATTAACTTTATTAAATTATTTGTTATAATAAAAATACACTGTTATGAGTAATGTGAACATTTTTAGTATATTATCAATAATACTCAATTTTTCATTAGTTCTTATTATACTTGTTAGAAGTCCTAATGAACAGAGCTTGCAAGAAAATTTAGACCCGTTTAAACTTTTTGAAAGTTCTAGTAGAGCAGAAAAATCAATCGATAAATTAATCCAAATATTAACTATTTTATATTTCGTCTTAGCTCTGGTATACAATATACAGAGATATTTTTAAAAACTATAATAAGTAAATATAAAAGATTAAGGATAGAAGTTAAGTAGAATAAAATTAAGGTATTAATTAAATCAAGGGGCTGTATTGGTTTCGACATTTATAATTCTATTAATCAATAAGCAGATCTAAACACTTAAAACATACAGTAATTGCAAACAACATTATTAATTTTAACAAAAATCAAGTCTTTGCATAAATTTCTTGAATTTTAACCTCAATCAATTATATAATTGTTGATTGAAATAGGAATAAGATTATTTTTCCCTAAAACTTTACAAAACTTTAGTTTTGGTATTATTATTATAAATAAAGTATTTTAATTTTATTTATTGATATAAAATAAACAAAAACTCATCAACTTTCTTGTTAGAAACTTGTTTATTTAGCGTTTTAAAGGTAACGAAAGTAAACTAATTGATAACTAAATCTGTGATTCCATTGATTAGTTTGATGATTATTTTAAATGGACGTGGGTTCGAGTCCCACCAGCTCCTCACTTCTATAAGTTATAAGAGAAAATTTATAGAACGAATTTTCGCATTTGTGGCCGAGTGGTTGAAGGCAACGGACTCATAATCCGTCTTCTTATTAGAACACCGCTGGTTCGAACCCAGCCAGATGCAAATTATTTAGTTCTAAACCTTTGTTTTAGGCGACTTCCTTTACCTACAATACTACGTAAATAATATAACTTTGATCTTCTTACGCGAGAAGATTTAATTACTTCAATAGATTCAAATTTAGGAGAATGTATTAAAAAATTTCTTTCTACACCGATACCCTGGAATACTTTTCTAACTGAGATTGTTAAATTAATACCACTATTATTTTTTCCTAAAATAATCCCTTGGTAGTATTGTATTCTCTCTTTATTACCTTCCTTAATAAATACCCCAATTTTTACTGTATCTCCTACAAATATTTTTGATAGATTTTTTTTAATATGGACACTTTCAACAGAGTCAATAAGTTCTTTATCATTTAGGAATGTTGTTTGTTTTAGGTTTTTCATTAATTTTTTATTTGTAATATTTTACTAAAGGATAATTAAAATAAATTTTTAAACTTGCAAGTTTTTATAAAACTTAACTTATTAAAAACTTATCATATCATAGTATATCTTAAAAACGTATTTTTATTTTAACTTACAATCTAGAAAAAAAAAAATTAGTTATTTATAGCTTTTCTGTTGATCCAAAAGAAAATTTATTTACTGCGTAAAGGTATGGTAATCCTTAAAAATGAAGTTTACAAAATTCTATAACCAATTATATATTATAGGTGTACACTAGTTATTATCTATTATATTATTACTAGTACTATTATTTAATTTGTTCTTTATTTGTAAACTTCCTTTTTAACTAGATTGAAAATTATAACGACCAATCTTATCTGAACAAAGAAACAAATTATTTTTCATACATTAGTAAATAAGGGAAAATGGCTCATAAAAAAGGTGCGGGGAGTACGAAAAACGGACGAGATTCTAAATCAAAACGTCTTGGGGTAAAATGTTTCCAAGGGCACCCAGTACAGGCTGGAAATATTTTAATAAGACAAAGAGGATTAAGTTTTAAAGCAGGTGATAATGTAGGGATTGGTAAAGATTATACTTTATACGCACTTACAGAGGGCCTGGTTTCTTTCAAAAAGAAAAAGAAGCAAACATGTATTTCAGTTTCTGCTACTCTTTAATATAATTATACTAGAGAGCGGTGAATGATAATTTATAGTATATACAAAACTATACTACGCTTATTTTAATTAGTTTGTTGAAATTATAAAAATATTTCGTTATACTAATAACATAATGATAATATAGAAAAAATTATATTGTATTCTAAAGAAAAACTTAGAGAAGGTTCTGAATAAACTTGGTTACTTTAATAAAAGGACCAACATTACCATGTTATATATAACGAAAGTACTATCTAGAATCTAATCTTATTATTTATATAAATAGATTATACTATATAATTTAGTAAGCTTAAATTACATTACCAGCAAAGTAATCTCTAGTCCTTAAAATTTTTTACTGTTAGTTTCTATTTCTAGAATTAGATGTTTTGCATAGTTCAAGAAAATATATTTTATTAGAGAAAAGAAAGAAAATATAAAATTATGACACCATCTTTAACAAATTTTTTATCCAGCTTAGCCGCTGGTGGGCTTATTGTAGTTTTACCTATTAGTCTTGCATTATTCTTTGTCAGTAAAAAAGATGCTTTAACTCGTGTACCACCAAAAAAATAGTTATTAAAAACAAAAATTTTAAAAGTTAGTTTTTTAATTTTTGTTTTTTACATTTCTATAAGCAAAAAATGGATAGAAGATTTTATAATTTCTAATTCAATAATAAATAATTTTTCAAAAGTTTAATAATTCATGATAAACATAGTTTTTGGAGCAAACTTTCTTCTAGGCCTTATAATAATTCTTGGTGTACTAATTTTATATTTTTTAAGGATTATAAGACCAGAACTATCACGTGATGAAGATATTTTTTTTACAACATTAGGGTTAATTTATGGCTCTATTCTAATTATCCATGGGTGGCGACTTGACCCAATATTATTATTTAGTCAAGTTCTTTTAGTCAGTATTGCTCTTGCAGCTGGTTGGGAAAATATTCGACTTAGAGGCTTAATTGCCAAAAAGATCAAAGAACAATTAAAATTACCAAAAATTTATTCTAATAAATCTAAGTAAACTTTGTTGTTAATTCTTGTTTTTTTGTTTCAGTAATTAAAATATTTTATAGGTTTAATCTAATATGTTCAAAAAATTTTTTATAAGTCTAACTATTGCTTGTTTAGCAACTTCAGTTGGGTCATCAGTTTTAGCTATAGACCTTGATGAAGCAACAAGAACAATACCTGTTACCAGTGATGGTAAAACAACAGTATTAACTCCAGAACAAGTTAAAAGAGGGAAACGATTATTTAATTCTAGTTGCGGTCAATGTCATGTAGGTGGGGTAACAAAAACAAACCCAAATTTAGGGCTTGACTCCGAAGCGCTAAGTTTAGCAACACCTTCACGTAATAATATTAATGCTTTAGTTGATTATATGAAAGATCCAACAACTTATGACGGTTTAGAATCGATTGCAGAGATTCACCCAAGTATTAAAAGTGCTAATATTTTCACAAGAATGCGATCATTAGATGAAAATGATCTAGTAGATATTGCAGGTCATATATTACTACAACCTAAGATTGTTTCTGAGAAATGGGGTGGCGGTAAAATTTATTATTAATTAAAAAATAAAGTAGTAAAGATTTTTAATCTCGCTTTCTATATTAAAAAAATAATAGATTTTTATTTTGTTAAATTAAAAAAGACTCTATACGAGAATTATCAATGAAAAATTTTTTTTTTGGTTTCTTTATTGCATGCTTAGCTTTAATTAGTTTTCAAAATCCAGCTCAAGCGATAGATATTAATAATGGGGAAAACATTTTTACAGCTAACTGTTCAGCATGTCATGCTGGTGGTAATAATGTTATTATGCCTGAAAAAACTTTAAAGAAAGATGCTTTAGCTACAAATCAAATGAATAGCGTTGGTGCTATTACTTATCAGGTAACAAATGGTAAAAATGCTATGCCCGCTTTTGGTAGTCGTTTAACTGAAACTGATATTGAAGATGTAGCTAACTTTGTTCTTAGTCAATCTGATAAAGGTTGGGATTAATCATTTAATCTTAACTTGAATACAATAAGAATAATATTATTCTTATTGTATTCAAGTTATATATATAAACAGAATAAAACAAAAATTTTATCACTTCTAAAATCTTTTTATTTAATAATACAACAAAACAGTGAGTAAAAAAATATTATATCAAGAACATGCTAGGCAAGCACTTGAAAAAGGAATGAAAGTCTTAGTTGAAGCAGTTTCAGTTACTTTGGGACCAAAAGGTAGAAATGTTGTTTTAGATAAAAAATATGGTTCACCTCAAATAATTAACGATGGAGTAAGTATTGCTAAAGAGATTGAATTAAAAGATAATATTTTTAATACTGGTGTATCTCTAATAAGACAAGCAGCTTCAAAAACAAATGATGTAGCGGGTGATGGTACAACTACAGCAACTGTTTTAGCGTATGCAATTGTTAAAAAAGGAATGAAAAATGTAGCCGCAGGTTCAAACCCAATTTCTTTAAAATTTGGTCTTGAAAAAGCCACAAAATATTTAACAAGCCAAATATTAGATTACGCTCGCCCTATTGAAAATAATATGGCGATAGAGCAAGTAGCAACAATTTCTTCCGGTAACGATAAAGAGATTGGCTCTATGATTGCAAAAGCTTTAAAAACTGTTGGCCGTGATGGGGTTATTTCTCTGGAAGAAAGTAATAATACGTTTATTGAGTTAGCAATAACGGAAGGTATGAGATTAGACAAAGGTTTTATCTCACCTTACTTTATTACAAATGCGGAAAAAGCTGAAGCTGAATATGATAATCCTTTTATTTTAATTACTAATAAAAAGCTTACTCTTGTTCAACAAGATTTAATCCCTATTTTAGAAAAAGTTGCATTTACTAAAAGACCTTTATTAATAATCGCTGAAGATATCGAAAAAGAAGCATTATCGACTCTAGTTCTTAATAAATTGAGAGGGATTGTTAATGTTGTTGCTATTCGTGCGCCTGGGTTTGGGGATCTTCGTAAATCTCTATTAGAAGATATTGCAATATTAACTGGTGGAACTTTAATAACAGAAGAACTAGGGTTACGTCTAGATAGTGTTGAATTAGAGTTATTAGGTAAAGCTTCAAGAATAACTGTTACAAAAGATTCAACTACTATTATTACTGAAGGTAATTTGGATAATATTAAAAATCGTTGTGAGCAATTAAAAAAACAAATTGCGATGAATGATTCATCATATGAAATTGAAAAACTTAAGGATAGAATTGCTAAGCTTTCCGGCGGGATTGCAGTTATTAAGGTTGGTGCTGTGACAGAAACAGAAATGAAAGATAAAAAATTACGATTAGAAGATGCAATAAACGCAACACGTGCAGCAGTTGAAGAAGGTGTTATTCCTGGTGGTGGAGCAACGTTAACACATCTATCAACTCCATTAAAATTATGGGCAAAACAAAATTTAAAAGATGACCAACTTATTGGGGCTTATATTCTAGCAGATTCTATTAAAGAGCCGCTTAAAAGGATTGCAGAAAATACTGGAAAAAATGGTAGTGTTATAACAGACTTAGTCGAAGAACAGGATTTTGAATTTGGTTATAATGCTGAAACAAATGAGTTTGGAAATATGTTTGATTATGGTATTGTTGATCCAGCAAAAGTAACACGTTCGGCATTACAAAATGCTATTTCTATTGCTAGTATGATTTTAACAACTGAATGTATTGTTGTTGGTAATAAAACAAATCAAGCTTAAATATAACTTCGGGATTGACGGGACTCGAACCCGCAACTTTCACCGTGACAGGGTGATACTCTAACCAAATTGAGATACAACCCCACTATGAATAAATGCCTAAACAGACTATGGACATAATATGCCATAACTATTTACTTTTTGTCAATAAGCAGAAATATAGAAAAATTTTATATTCTTCTTGAACTTGTCGAAGGAATAAAATTTTCGATAAGTTAAGTTGGACAGTCTATAATTAGAATGTAAGGCTCTGTAGCTCAGTGGTTAGAGTAGGGGACTCATAAGCCCTTGGTCGCAGGTTCAAATCCAGCCAGAGTCATATTTACGGTGAGATGGCTGAGTGGCTTAAAGCGTTAGATTGCTAATCTATTGTACAAATATTCTTTGTACCGAGGGTTCGAATCCCTCTCTTTCCTAACAATATAGACTAGAATTTTATTAAAAGGGTTTTCAAATTATAGTAATAGTTTTTTCTCACTTGACAGAATTAGTAACTTTAGGTTAAGGTTATGTTATTATTTAATAGAGAAATTTACGGAGAAATAATTATATGGCTAATATAAGTAAAATATTTGGAGTTGACCTTGGGACGACCAACTCCGTTGCAGCAGTAATGGAAGGTGGGCAACCCACAGTAGTTAACAACACAGAAGGATTAAGAACAACACCATCAATTGTCGCTTACACTAAAAATAAGGATTTATTAGTTGGTCAAATTGCTAAACGACAAGCTGTTATTAACCCTGAAAACACTTTTTCATCGATCAAACGTTTTATGGGTTCTAAATTTAGTGAACTAAGCAAAGAATCAAAAGAAGTTTCTTATAAACTTGTAGGGGATAACAAAGATAATGTAAAAATTGTTTGTTCTAATATGGATAAACAATTTAGTCCCGAGGAAATTTCATCACAAATCTTGAGAAAGCTTTCCAATGACGTTAGTTTATATATGGGACAAACAATTAATGAAGCGGTAATTACGGTTCCAGCATATTTCAATGATGCACAACGTCAAGCAACAAGAGATGCGGGAAGAATTGCAGGTTTAGAAGTTAAAAGAATTATCAATGAACCAACGGCAGCTTCACTAGCTTATGGTCTTGAAAAAAAGAATAATGAGCTAGTTATTATTTTTGATTTGGGTGGTGGTACATTTGATGTTTCTTTGTTAGAAGTAGGAGATGGGGTTTTTGAAGTTTTATCAACATCAGGTGATACTAAACTTGGTGGCGATGATTTTGATAGAAAAATTGTTGATTTTATTCTTGCTAAATTCCAAAAGACAGAAGGTATTAATTTAGCTTCTGACCCTCAGGCTTTACAAAGATTAACAGAGGCAGCTGAAAAAGCTAAAATTGAATTATCAAATCTATCTGAAACAACTATAAATCTTCCTTTTATTACAGCAAACCAAGATGGACCTAAACATATAGAGGAAATACTAACACGTGTGAAATTTGAAGAGCTTTGTGAAGATCTAATAAATCGTTGCCGATTACCTGTAGAGGCAGCAATAAAAGATGCTCGTATAGATCGAAATACCATTAATGAATTAGTATTGGTAGGTGGTTCAACACGTATACCAGCTGTTCAAAACTTGGTGTACAAGATAGTAGAAAAAGAGGCAAACCAGACAGTAAACCCAGATGAAGTTGTTGCGATTGGTGCAGCCGTACAGGGGGGGGTCTTAGCTGGTGAGGTTAAAAATATTCTATTATTAGATGTAACTCCTTTATCTTTAGGGGTTGAAACATTAGGGTCATTAATGACAGTAATGATACCTCGAAATACCACAATCCCAGTTAAAAAATCGGAAACTTTTTCAACCGCTACAGATAATCAAGAAAGTGTTGATATTGAGGTTTTACAAGGAGAACGTAAATTAGCTAAAGATAATAAAAGCTTAGGTAATTTTAGATTAGAAGGAATTCCATTAGCTTCTAGAGGGGTTCCACAAATTGAAGTTACTTTTGATATTAACGCAAGTGGTATCTTATCTGTTACGGCTAAGGATAAAGGGACTGGTAAAACACAGCGTATTAACATCCAGAACGCATCAACTCTAGATAAAGATGAAGTTGAGAAAATGATAAAAAATGCGGAAGAATCATCTAAAATAGATAAAGAGAAAAAAGAGAAAATAGACTTGAAGAACCAAGCTGATTTAGTTTGTTATCAAAATGAGAAGCAATTAAAAGAATATGAGGATAAAATATCTTTAGAGAAAAAAGAACTTCTTCAAGAAGGTATTAAAGGAATCCGTGATGTGTTACAAAATGAAGATTTTGATAATGAAGATCTGAAGAATAAACTAGAGGAGCTACAAAAAATCTCTCAAACTGTTGGAGAAGAGATTGCTAGTTCCGCTAATCCAGAAGTGAAGGATGAACCACAAGCAAATTCTGATGAAACAGTTATTGATACTGATTTCACTGATGATTAGTATCAATATAGTAAGTACATATATAAATTTAATTGCTTAATAGTTACTAATTGATATATAATTATTAATAAATAATTTTATCGGAGGATTCTTATGCTTAGTTTATATTTTTTAAAACTATTAGTTTATGCCATTGTGACAGGTTTTAGTTCACTCTTTATATTTGGTTTTTTATCTAACGATCCATCAAGAAACCCAAACCGAAAAGATTTCGAATAAGACATTATAAAATAAAGTAAAGTTAGTACTTTACTTTATTTTATAATGTCTTATTCGAAATCTTTTTGATTTAGAAAACATAAACTAGTTATTATGTTATAGTAATCACTATAAGCTTCTGGATATTTGATTTGCGAGTGTAGCTCAGTGGTAGAGCGCAACCTTGCCAAGGTTGATGTCGCGCGTTCGAATCGCGTCACTCGCTTCTAAACAAACAAATTTATATAATAATCAAAAAATCAATTTTATGGATCAACTAAACCTAAAATATTATTAACTTTAGTAAAAATTAGGGTATAATAATAGTACTAATCAAACTAAAGTAAATTATGTTAAAACAAGACCAATTAACTATTGGAGGCAAAGTTTTTAATTCTCGCCTTATTGTTGGGACTGGGAAGTACAAAAGTTTAAAAGAAATGGTAGAATGTTTAGCAAAAAGTGAAAGTGAAATAGTAACAGTTGCTATAAGAAGACTTAATTTATTAAATATATCTCAAAATGATAATCTAATAACATCCATTAACTGGGAAAAAGTATGGTTATTACCAAATACTGCTGGTGCAAAAACAGCTGAAGAAGCTATTCGATTAGCATTTTTAGGTCGTGAATTATCTAAAAGGATTGGTCAAAAAGAAAATAATTTTATTAAATTAGAAGTGATATCTGATCCTAAATATCTTTTCCCTGACCCAATAGGAACATTAAAAGCAGCAGAATTTTTAGTTAAAAAGGGTTTTATTGTACTACCCTACACAAATACTGATCCAATGTTAGCAAAACACCTTGAGGATATTGGGTGTTCTACTATTATGCCTTTGGGTTCACCTATTGGTTCAGGACAAGGTATTCAAAGCATAAATAATATTCAAATCATTATTGAGAATTCTAACATACCAGTGATTATAGATGCAGGTATTGGGTCTCCTAGTGAAGCGGCACTTGCGATGGAATTAGGTGCTGAGGCTGTTCTTATTAATACTGCAATAGCACAAGCAAAAAATTCTATCATTATGGCTAAAGCTATGAATCTTGCTGTTCAAGCGGGTAGACAAGCTTATTTAGCAGGACAAATGGTTCCATATAAATTTGCGCAATCGAGTTCTCCTTTAAAGGGATCAGATTTTTTAAATTTCAGCAAAAAATAGTCATAAGCCGTAGTAGTTGAATTTATAAAAATAAATATCTTATCATTGAAATTTATTAGTTTTTAAAACGACAATATCATGATTAGCATGATAAGCTACTTTGGGATTAAAAGATAAATGGGAAACTCTCATTAATAAAATAATAATACCCAAAGTTTAAAAAAGAATTAGTCCCACGATTTTTTAATCATTTTAGATCCGTAAGGGAGGAGAAGTTAGTGAATATTCCTAAACCTTTAACAACTTATTATTTTATTGTTGCAAGTAGTGAGTTTTTATTAGTTGCTGAACCTGTTGAAGAAATTTTGCGTGAACGAGTACAACATTATCGAAGAGTTAAAAAAAATATAGATTTTTGGCTGGTACAATCACCAAAATTTTTGGAATCGGCTCAATTAACTGATTTACAAACAAAATTAAAACAGGCTAAAATAACTAATGAATGTTCAGCAATTGTTTCCGTAGACAAAACTTTTATTACCTGGTTAAAATTACGACTTAATAATGTAGCCATGGGGAGTTTTATTGCACCAACAGGTGATATTACAAGTCCATTAGCTTCTAATCTTAAAGTTGATGAAATTCTTAAATAATTTGAAAAGACCAGAAAACCAATCCTTATCAAAAGTTATATTTAAGCTCCAATTAAAATTTTTTATAGCAGACTTAAACCCAAAGTATCAAAGAATCATTTGCTAATCTCCTAAACCACTAGGTTTAGTTAAAAAGATAGTTTAGATTAATATTTTGATCGTTTAATTTAGTAAAATCACTTAAAAGATAATTTTATTTTGTCTAAACACTTTTATTTTAATCCAATTTAATCCAATTTAATAACAGATGATAAAATTATTTCCACGAATCAATACTATTTGGGATGAGTATCGACCAACTTTAAATTATATTAATGATCTTGAAAAAGAATTAATATCTTTAAGTGATAGTGAGTTAAAAAGTAGAACTTCAAAATTAAAATATTTTACTTCCACAGAAGATGGTTTAGATAAAAAAACATTGGCTGAAGGTTTTGCCTTAACTAGAGAAGCCTCTAAAAGAACAATTGATCTAAGACATTATGATGTACAATTATTAGGAGGATTAGTTTTAAATGATGGTAAAATTGCAGAAATGAAAACTGGTGAAGGGAAAACTTTAGTTTCAACTTCGCCCGCGTTAGTTAATTCGTTATCTGGTAAAGGTGTTCATATAGTAACTATAAATGATTATCTAGCAAAACGTGATGCAGAATGGATGGGTCAAATACACCGACTATTGGGCTTAAAAGTGGGTCTTATACAATCCGATATGACAATACCAGACCGGAAAATAAACTATTCCCGCGATATAACATATGTAACGAATGTCGATTTAGTCTTCGATTTTTTAAAAGATAATATGGTAACTGATAAAAAAGAGTTAGTACAAAGACCTTTTAATTTTTGTATTATTGATGAAGTTGATTCTATTTTGATCGATGAGGCGAGGACTCCTTTAATTATATCACGTGATTCAGACTTACTTGTGGAAAAATATTTTAAAGCGAATGAGGCTTCTAAGTATTTGGAAGATAAAAAGCATTTTGAAATTGATGAAAAAGCAAAAAAAATAAGTCTAACAGAACAGGGTTTAAAACGTACAAAAATTTTATTAAAAGTTGATAATTTATATAGTATACAAGATCCATGGATCCCTTATATTTTAAATTCTTTAAAAGCTAGGTATCTTTTTTTCCGCGATATTCATTATATTTTAAAAGATAATCAAATTGTTATTATTGATGAATTCACTGGTCGAGTAATGGAAGGTCGAAAATGGGGTGATGGATTACACCAATCTATTGAAGCAAAAGAAAATATTCAAAACTTAAGAGGGAGTGAAACTTTAGCCTCTATAACTTACCAAAATTTTTTCCGACTGTATCCAAAAATATCTGGTATGACAGGAACGGCTAAAACTGAGGAACTAGAATTCGAAAATATTTATGATTTACCTGTTTCTATCCTACCTACATACGAAAAGATGCAGCGTAAAGATGATTCAGATTTTATTTTTATTGATGAAATAAGCAAATGGCGTGCTATTGCCCAAGAATGCTTAAAGATGTATTCTACAGGTCGCCCTGTTTTAGTTGGTACAACGACTATCCAAAACTCAGAAATACTTTCTCAACTATTAAATACTTATAGGGTACCTCATCAATTATTGAATGCAAAACCAGAAAATGTGAGTAGAGAATCAAAAATTGTAGCGCAAGCTGGTTGTCTAAATTCTATTACTATTGCAACAAATATGGCAGGCCGAGGGACTGACATTTTGCTAGGGGGTAATCCTGAGTTTAAAGCACTAGAATCTACTCGTTTCATATTAAAAAGATTACTAGGGAAAAAAAAATTTTTTGTTCCTGGTATTGATTTAAGAAAATTAAAAAGAGCGTTAAAGAAAAGTCCTAAATTGGTTGCTTATTTACAAACAAATCTAGATACACTATTAGCATCTCTAGAGGTTTCAAATAAGCAATTAAATCTTTTGGAAAATTTTATTTTTAACCTCCATAGTCAATTATTAAGCAAATATAAAGAAAAACAAAAAGAAGAATCTGAAATTGTAAAATCTTTGGGTGGACTTTATGTTATAGGGACTGAACGTCATGAATCACGAAGAATTGATAATCAATTAAGAGGCCGTGCTGGACGACAAGGGAATCCTGGGAGCTCTAGGTTTTTTTTAAGTTTAAATGACCCATTAATTAGGGTTTTTGGTGGTGATAAAATACAAGAAACAATGCAAAAATTAAAAATTGAAAGTGAAATTTTAGACTCTAAATTTCTTTCAGATTCTTTAAATTCTGCACAACAAAAAGTCGAAGGGTTTTATTACGATCAGCGCAAAACTTTAAATAAATATGATCAAGTTTTGGACAAGCAAAGAAAAGTTATTTATTATTTGCGCGAAAAAGTTCTTTCTACTACTATTATGCGTGATTTAGTTATGGAATTTAGTGAAGGGTTTCTTGATGATTTTATAGATTACCTTGATTCACAAACTAGTGAAGGAAAAGATATTATTTTGTCGAAAAAAATTCTTAGGTTATTAAATCGTTTATCTATCTCAAATGGTATGATATATAATAATTTGGATAAATTGTCTAAATTAAAGAAATTTCTTTATGAGCAATTATGGGCAAGTTACGCTTGTAAAGAATTTCGTTATTCTTGTTCAACAGATTCACGTGTATTAGATAGATACAACCAACTTATATTTTTTAAATATATTGATTTTTTTTGGTTTAAGCATTTAGAAAATATGAATTTTTTGCTGGATGCTATTAGTTGGGAAGCATACGCCCAAAAAGATCCTTTTCTTCAATATGACGAGAGGGCTACAAGTCTTTTAAACCTTACTCTTAAAGACTGTAGAGATTCAATTATATTTGAGATTTTTATTTCCAATATTATATTAACAGATATAAATTAAGATAGGGAATTAAAGAAAAAATACATGTACAAATTCTTTAATTTATGTTATTATACTTTCATCATTTAGTATTTATAATAAAATATATAATAAAATATTATGACAAAAAGAACATTAGGTGGAACGAATAGAAAAGTTATTGCTGTTTCTGGTTTTCGTGCTCGAATGAAAAGTAAGCAAGGTTGTAAAGTAATAAATAATCGTCGAAGAAAAAAAAGAAAGAATTTAAGTATTTAGACAATATATTTATAGAAAATTAATTTATATAAATTAAAAATATTTTATTATGACTTTTCAAGAAGAACTTTTAATTTTATTAAAAGCCCGTTACCCTATAATTTATGTTATAACCATTGAAGAAGATCGATTAGAATATACTATTCGGAATGCTATTATTAATAAGAGTTATAGTAACCTATATGTTTGGGATTTTATTGAAGGTTATAAATTAAATCCTATAAAAAAAGAATTTGGTAAAAGAAATCCATTGGAAGCTATAGAATTTATTGAAAAAATAAATTCAAGAACTCCAAGTATTTTTATTTTGAAAGATTTTAAGAGGTTTTTAAAGGACTTAACAATTTCTAGAAAACTACGCAATATTTTACAATTACTAAAAATACAACCTAAGACTATTATTATTGTTGACTCTGAAGTTCAAATACCAAATGATCTTAAAGATCATATCACGATTGTAAAATTTAACTTACCAACACCTAAAGAAATTAAGACAGAATTAACTCGCTTGAATAAAAATTTGACTGTTGAAGGAAATTTATCTCAACGAATCTTAGAAAAAGTTATTCAAGCTTGTCAGGGTTTATCTTTAGAGAAAATTAGAAGAGTGTTGGGAAAAGCAATCGTTATTTATAAACAAATAGATCAAAACGCAATCCCGATAATTTTAAGAGAAAAGCGTCAAGTGATCAGTCAAACAGAGCTTCTAGAGTTTTGGTCAGTTAAGAGTAAATTAAAAGATGTTGGAGGAGCTTATAATTTAAAAAAATGGTTAAACGCAAGAACTGAAATATTTTCTGAACAAGCATTAAATTATGGTTTAGTAACACCAAAAGGGGTGTTAATAATTGGGATGCAAGGAAGTGGCAAAAGTTTGATCGCGAAATCTGTTGCTTATGAATGGAAATTACCACTTTTACGTTTGGATGTAGGAAGATTATTTGCTGGGGTTGTCGGAGAATCAGAATCTAGAGTTCGTGAAATGATTGCTATTGCTGAATCTTTAGCCCCTTGTGTATTGTGGGTGGATGAAATTGATAAGGCTTTTAGTGATTCCGAACAAAATTTTGATAGCGGAACAACAACCCGTGTTTTAGCTACATTTGTAACTTGGTTAGGAGAAAAAACTCTTCCCGTTTTTGTTATTGCTACAGCTAATGATATTTATTCCTTACCTGTAGAAATATTAAGAAAAGGTCGGTTTGATGAAATCTTTTTTCTTGGTATACCAACAGTTGATGAAAGAAAATTGATTTATGAAGTTCATTTAAGACGCTTTCGACCGGAAACTTGGCAAACATACGATAGTAAAAAATTAAGTAAGCGTGCTCGTAAATTTTCTGGAGCAGAAATTGAACAAACTATTATTGATGCTATGTATGTCGCATTTAGTGAACAACGAGAATTTACAACTAACGATATTTTGATAGCTATCAAAGAAACTATTCCAATTCTTGATATTGATCCTTTACGTACAGAGTTAATACAGAATTGGGCAGCATCAGGAAAAATTCGTGTTGCTTAAAATTTTTTAATCTAAAATTCTATTATTAATATGATTAAACGTGTTTTTAAATATTTGGCTAATTTAAAATTAGCTATAATAATACTGTTAGCCATTGCAATCGTGACGAGTATTGGTTCTATTATTGAACAAAGTAAAGAAATTCCATTTTATCAAAACAATTATCCAACATTGATTTTCAGTATACCATTTTGGAAAATCCTTCTTTTTTTAGGTTTTGATAATATTTATAGTACATGGTGGTTTCTATTATTACTTACCCTTTTAGGACTGTCTTTAGCTTGCTGTACAGTTCTCCAACAGTTACCAACTTTAAAATTCTCTAGAAGATACTATTTTTATAAACAAGTAAACCAGTATAATAAGTTAACCTTTAAAATAAAGTCAATTAAAGTCTTTCCAAGCCATTTGAGTTATACATTATTAAAAAAGGAATATTCACTTTTTCAGCAATCTAATAGTTTTTATGCTTATAAGGGATTGATAAGTAGAGTTGGCCCTATTATTGTACATTTAAGTATTATCTGTGTATTACTAGGAAGCACATTAGGAGCTTTAAAAGGATTTAACTCCCAAGAATTAATACCAAAAACTGAAGTATTTCATATCCAAAATGTTATAAAAAATGGTTTTTTTTCTTCAATACCTCAAAAAACTTTCCGGATTAATGATTTTTGGTCAACATATACTTCTAATGGTTCAATTAAACAATTTTATACAGATGTTTCAGTTTTAAACGGTCGTGGTGCAGAAACTCAAAGAAAAACGATTTCAGTAAATAACCCATTATTATTAAGCGACTTAATTATATACCAAACTGATTGGGGAATATTAGGTTTAAGATTAAAGTATATTAAGAAGGATATCTCTAGCATAAGTCTTCAACTACCTATATCAAAAATTAATAGTTCGAACCAAAAAATTTGGATTAGTTCTTTGCCTAATACAAAACAAGATACAAAAAGTTTTATTGTACTTATTAAAGATCATCGAGGCCAAATCAGTTTGTATGATAATGATGGAAAATTTGTAAAGACTATTAATATAGGCGATACTATTTATAATACTGATCTAAACAGTTTTAATTTTACTGATATAATTTCTTCTACAGGTATGCAGATTAAATCTGACCCAGGAATTAAATTAATTTATTTTGGTTTTTTATTTTTAATGGTAAGTAGCCTAGTTAGTTATATCTCTTTCTCAGAATTTTGGTTATTATATTTCCCCACAAAAGTTATCGCTGGTGGGAAAACAAATCGGGCAAAAGTTAAATTTAATCTTGAGTTTTTAAAATTTAAGCAATCTTTTTTTTAACTAATCAATTGCAACTGGACATTTATACAAAATACCTGTATTATTAAATGCAAGGTAAAATATAATTCTGTGTTTTATCAATTTTTAAATTTTTAAGTTATATAGCATATTAAAATAGTGAGGTCTAAAAGATGTTTGATCATCTTAGAGGAAATGTACTAGAATTGTTTTTCGGTGTCTATTGGATTGAAATCTTTATTTTTATTTTATTTTTGGTACTAGGCTTTGTACTAGAACAAAAATTTAATTTTAATAAGCCTAGAAAATGGTTTTTGGCCTTTAATGGCTTAGTTTGTCAAAGAGTTCTTTCAGTGTTAGCCTATTATGTACCTTATTTAGATGTAGTTAATACACATATGCCTTTAATTGCTGAAACTCATCCTTTTCTTGTAAGGATTTTTTTACCAAATTATATAGCAGAATCAGTTAATCTTATACAAAAGGTACCATTCTTATCTTTTCTTTATCTGTTATTTGGTTATGGTGTTTTAGTACGCTACAAAATTCCTGAGGATAGGTTTGTCAGGTTCAATATTATGTATGGTATAATAATTATCTCTTTCCAAGGGATTTTCCATGAACTATTTATTAACTTTACAAATGTATTTGTTAAAAATCCGGCAGATAAGTCAGAGGCAGCATTGTTAGCTTTTCTTGCTTGGGTTGTTATATTTATACCTTGTTTTTTAAGAGCTCTTTTTGGTAAGTATGAAGGTAACACTTTTATGCGTGAAGCAATTGAAGTACATTTAGGTCGAGATGGTCCTGATTTTATTTGGTGGGATAGGACTAGAAAAGATCAAGCGCCAAAAAAACCTAAAAAATAACCTTATAAGATTATTTTTTAGGTTGTAAGATCAATAATTTTTGGTTAAATCAAAAATTTTAATAGGCCGAGTTGGATTTGAACCAACGTAGGAAAACCAGCGGATTTACAATCCGCCCCCTTTAACCACTCGGGCATCGACCCTAACAGTCTATCATATTATAGTTCGCATGTAGGAACAACTTTTTAAAAATAGAGTTTAGTATATAGAAAAAGACCTGGTTGTTTTTACTCTATGTTAAGTGTATTTTAATAACCTTGTTCTTTATTTGAAAAAATGTATTATAATCCTCTTTTCCCTAGAGGGTGTTTCTATTGAACACTCTAAAATAATTATTTAAACTAATATAATATCTTATGAAATTAGCTTATTGGATGTACGCAGGCCCTGCTCATATTGGTACTCTTAGAATTGCAAGTTCTTTTAAAAATGTCCACGCTATTATGCATGCCCCTTTAGGCGACGATTATTTTAATGTTATGCGATCAATGCTAGAAAGAAAACGTGATTTTACTGCTGTAACAGCAAGTGTTGTTGATAGACATGTTTTAGCAAGGGGATCACAAGAAAAAGTTGTTAATAATATTAGTAGAAAGGATAAGGAAGAAAAACCAGATTTAGTTGTATTAACTCCTACATGTACTTCGAGTATTTTACAAGAAGATTTACAAAACTTTGTTAACCGTGCTTCAATTGAGACACAAGCTGATGTTTTACTAGCCGATGTTAATCATTACCGAGTAAATGAAATGCAAGCTGCAGACCGTACTTTAGAACAAATTGTACAATTTTATATAAAAAAAGCTCAAAAAACTAAGCAATTAGATATAACTAAAACAATAGAACCTTCAGTGAATATTATTGGCTCTTTCAATCTAGCCTTTCATAACCAACACGATATTGCTGAACTAAAACGCCTGATGTCAGATTTAAATATAAAAATTAATAGCATTATACCAGAAGGTGCTTCAGTGCAAGAATTAAAAAACTTACCTAAAGCTTGGTTTAATATAGTCCCTTATAGAGAGATTGGTTTATTAACAGCAGAATATTTAAAAGATGAATTTGATATGCCTTTTATTGATACTACTCCTATGGGAGTAGTTGAAACCGCTAATTGCATTAGAAAAATCCAATATATCCTAAATGATAATAATGCGGATGTTAATTTTGAAAAATATATTGATATACAAACGCGTTTTGTTTCTCAATCAGCTTGGTTTTCTAGATCTATAGATTGCCAAAATTTAACTGGTAAAAAAGCAATAGTATTTGGGGATTCTACACATGCGGCAGCCATGACTAAAATTTTAACAAAGGAAATGGGTATCAATGTTGTTTGGGCTGGGACTTACTGCAAGTACGATAAATCTTGGTTTGAAAAAGAAGTCGGTGATTTATGTGATGAAATTGTTATAACAGATGACCACAATTTAATTGGTGATTTAATAGCTAAAGTTGAGCCAGCCGTAATTTTTGGTACTCAGATGGAAAGACATGTTGCTAAACGTCTAAATATTCCATGTGGTGTTATATCAGCACCTGTTCATATACAAAATTTTCCCTTAAGTTATAGACCATTCCTTGGGTATGAAGGTGCGAACCAAATTGCAGATCTGATATATAATTCCTTCACATTAGGTATGGAAGATCATTTACTAGAAATTTTTGGTGGTCATGATACAAAAGAAGTTTTAAGTGCAGGGTTGTCTGTAACTTCACAAGATTCCGAAATAAAATGGAATTTAGAATCACAAGCGGAATTAACAAAAATCCCAGGGTTTATTAGAGGTAAAATTAAACGAAATACCGAAAAGTTTGCTCAAGAACAAAAAATGGAGACTATAACATTAGAAATTATGTATGCTGCCAAAGAAGCTGCAGCTTAAACTTTTCACTAATATAATCTTCTTGACATAAATAACCTAGTATTGATATGCTGTAGTGGTATATCAATCAATTACGGGACGTAGCGCAGTTTGGTAGCGTATCTGCTTTGGGAGCAGGGTGCCGCAGGTTCAAATCCTGCCGTCCCGAATACTAATAGTTAATTAACAATTAAATGTTAGAGCTAATTGTACTTTTTGCGGAGTGGAGCAGTTTGGTAGCTCGTTGGGCTCATAACCCGAAAGTCGCAGGTTCAAATCCGGCCTCCGCTAGAATTTATATAAACTTATTAAATTTTCAGATTAAATTTTAGATTCATATAATTATGTCGCTTTATCCTAGTAAATATATGCCTGTTTTCGGTGGTAGTACAGGTGGGTGGTTACGTTCAGCAGAATTTGAAGAAAAATATGTTATTACCTGGAATTCTACTACAGAACAATTATTTGAAATGCCAACTGCTGGTACAGCATTAATGCTCTTAGGCCAAAACTTGTTATATCTTGCTCGTAAAGAACAATGCCTTGCCCTAGGTACTCAATTACGAAAATTAAAGATAAAGGATTACAAAATTTATAGAATTTTCCCCGGTGGAGAAATACAATTCTTACATCCGAAGGATGGTGTTTTCCCTGAAACATCAAATGAAGGTAGAACTCCAGTAGGGAAAAGAGATTTCTCTATTGGTAAAAACCCTAACCCAGCTTCTATAAAATGGAAATAAAGAATCTAGTCATTTAGGTTTTTAGATAATAGTTCGTCAAGTTAAAATAAATAAATATTTAATTTATTTTTGTTTAACTTGACGAACTATTACCTTATCTTATAGACTTATATTTATAGCTAGTTATAAATCTATGTTTAAGACATAGTAGAATTATATGATCTATTAGTTAATTAATAACAAGTATATTAACATAATCAGTAGGAGAGATGGCAGAGATGGTCGATTGCGTCTGATTTGAAATCAGATGAACGTTTACGCGTTCCGTGGGTTCGAATCCGACTCTCTCCTTTAATTTAGTGTTCCCAACAACCTTAATAGTTAAACGTTCCATTTTGTAACCAACTTGCTTAAAAATAACATATTAGTATATAATAATGTTATACATTAACATATTATTTTATTTTTATTAAGGATAACAAAGATGGCAAATACTAAATCGTCAAAAAAACGTATAAAAACTAATAAAAGAAATCGTATTCAAAATAACTCTTATAAATCTCTTATAAAAAGCCATGAAAAAAAACATTTAAGCCTTATTAAGGCTTCTAGTGAACAAACTTCTAAAGGAGATGAAGATACGTCTAACTCTCAGGCCTTACTTCGAGCTTCTTTTTCATCCGTTGTAAGTCAGATTGATAAGGCAGTTAAAAAAAATATTATTCATAAGAATACCGCTATTAGAAAAAAAACAAATTTATTTAAAAAAACATTTCCTACAGTAAATTAGTATTTTAATTTTCATTTATTTTCAATATCCCGTTTAGATATAAAATATATATATATATATAACTTAGATATATTATGAAAGATATTTTAGAGAATAGAAAGCAAAAATTTCCAATAATTCTACCAGATTTGTCAGAAGTTCAACGGATAAGCTTTTGTTGGTTTTTAACAGAAGGATTACCTGAAGAGTTAACAAACTGCCCTTCAATATTAAATAAAAGAAGTGGCATTGAATTAATAATTTATGGCCAAGAATATAAGATTTATTATCCCAGTTTTGCTATTTTAAATGCTCTAAAGAAAAAAGGGAATTATAACTTAAGAGTTTATGTTCTGATGTCGTTGAAAAAAAACGAAACGGTGAAAAATGGTTCGGTACAATCAGAAGACTTTTCACCTAAAGAACGAGTATTTTTTGGGGAAATACCTCTAATGACTGAGAAAGGTACTTTTATATTTAATGGTTGTGAAAGGGTGATTGTTAGTCAAATTATTAGAAGCCCTGGTATTTATTACAAAAGGATCCAAAAAGAGAAAAAAGTTTTTTATGAAGGAACAATTATTTCAAAGCATGGTTCTTGGTTAACTTTTGAATTAGAGTATAATTTAATTTGGGTTAAATTTGATAAGCAGTATAAAATCCCTATAAATTGGTTCCTAGTTGGTTTTTCTCTAGAGGAGCATGAAATCTATCAGACCCTTCAAAACTATGAATTTTTAAGGAAAAGTGTTAAATCCCTGAATTCCGTTATTTACGACAAAATGTTTCATAAGGCTACTTTTGGAAGTTATAATAAAAGTATGCTAATGTCAGTTTTTAGAATACGTGAGCTTATAAATGAACGTCTTTTAAATAAAAATTTATATGATCTTGGTGAAGTAGGCCGTATTAAACTTAATAAGAAATTGGGGATTAGTTTACCATTAAATATAAGAATTTTAACCTCTTTAGATATCCTGAAAGCTATTGATAAGTTAATTCATATTAGTTCTTATAATGAAAAGCTTGATGATATAGACAACTTAGAAAATAGAAGAGTACGTTCAGTAGGCGAGCTTTTACAACTACAAGTACGTGTAGCTCTTAATCGACTAAGAAAAAAAATTACTACCGATGAAAAATTAACACCAGATATGTTCAGGGTTAAAAAAACAAAAAGGGGTAATATAGATAAAAAGTCTAAGGATATAAAAATTAAAGCTAACAAAAGTAAAAGCAACAAAAGTTTTGAGGAAGACATACCTTTAGAAGAAACTTTGATGCCTAATGATTTAGTAAATGCAAAAGTTTTAACTTCTGTCATAAGAGAATTTTTTGGTTTAAGTCCTCTATCACAATATTTTGATGAAATAAATGCTCTGGCGCAACTTACACATAAACGTCGAATTAGTTCTTTAGGTCCTGGGGGATTAAATAGTGAACATGTGAGTTTTGCAGCAAGAGATATTCACCCAACACAATATGGACGTTTATGCCCAATTGAAACTCCTGAAGGACAAAAAGCTGGTTTAATTGCATCATTGGCTACACATGCGAAAATTAATAATTATGGTTTCATAACAACTCCTTTTTTCCGTGTGTATAAAGGTAAAGTACTAAGAGAATTAGGGCCAATTTATTTAACTGCGGAACAAGAAACTATATATAAAGTTGCGTCTGGGGATGTTTTATTAACGAAAGATGAATTTTTCCAAACTACCTCAGTTCCTGTACGCTTCTATAATGAATTTATAATTGTTGATTCTGTTAGTGTTGATTTTATAGCGGTTTCTCCTATACAAATAATAGCAATAGGGGCTTCTTTAATACCATTTTTAGAACACGACGATGCGAATCGTGCATTAATGGGTTCAAATATGCAAAGACAAGCTGTTCCTTTACTATATCCAAAAAAACCTATTATTGGTACAGGTATCGAACATCAAATAGCAGCAGATTCACAAGTAGTAATTATAAACTTATTAAATGGGATTGTTGATTCGGTTTCAGCAGACCGTATTATAATCCTTGATACTAAAAATATTGGGAGCTCTAAAGTTTATTTTTTAGATAAATATCGTCGTTCAAACCAAGAAACTATAATTAATCAAAAACCATTGATTTGGACTGGTGAAATTGTAAAGCCTGGTCAAATTATTGCTGATGGACCTGGTACCGATGGAGGCGAACTTGCTTTAGGTCAAAATTTAACAGTTGCTTATATGCCTTGGGAAGGCTATAATTACGAGGATGCTATTTTAGTTAGTGAAAGATTAGTCCAAGAGGATCTTTTTACTTCGATCCATATAGAAAAATATGAACTCCAGCTTGTAGATGATAGCGCGAGTATAGAAGAAATAACAACATCGATTCCTAATATTGATGTAGATGCTATATGTAATTTAGACACAAATGGGATAATAAAAAAAGGAACATTTGTTAATGCTGGTGATATCTTAGTCGGCAAGATTACCCCTATAGTAGAGGATGAAGAATTACCAGAGAGTAAATTATTAAGGGCAATATTCAATATTAAATCACCAGAGCCTGAAGACACTTCTTTAAGAGTACCAAATGGTATTTCGGGTAGAGTTATTGAAATACAAACAGCTTCGCGTGAAAAAGGTGATAATTTAGCTTCTGGTGTATACGAATGGGTTTGTATCTCTATCGCACAAATAAAAAAAATTCGAATTGGTGACAAAATTTCGGGACGACACGGTAATAAGGGTGTCATTTCAAAAATAATTCCAATACACGACATGCCATTTTTGCCTGATGGCACAGTAGTAGACGTTATTTTAAATCCTTTAGGTGTTCCTTCCCGAATGAATGTAGGTCAAATTTTTGAATGTCTATTGGGCTTTGCTGGGGATTACTTAAACCGTAGATTTAAAGTGGTTCCATTTGATGAAATGTACAGACCAAATGCTTCACGTATTTTAATAAATAAAACTTTAAAAAAAGCTGCTAAAAAGACTAATAAACCTTGGCTTTTTAATAAGTCTTCCCCGGGTAAAGTATTATTAACAGATGGTAGAACAGGTGAAATTTTTGATAATTCTATTCTTGTTGGAAAGCCTTATATTTTAAAGCTGATTCACTTAGTCGATAAAAAAATGCATGCCCGCTCAACTGGTTCCTATTCTTTAGTTACTCAGCAACCATTAGGAGGTAAATCAAAACATGGTGGACAAAGATTTGGAGAAATGGAAGTTTGGGCTTTAGAAGCTTTTGGAGTAGCATATACTTTGCAAGAATTACTAACTATAAAATCTGATGATATCAACGGGCGACATGAAGTGTTTAATGCTATTATTAAAGGTCATCCAATACCAGAACCAGGTGTTCCCGAATCTTTTAAAGTATTATTGAGAGAATTAAATGCTTTAGGGTTAGATATTACGACCCATCAAATTGGTAAATTAGATAATGGAGAAATGGCATCCTATAAAGTTAATTTGTTAACTCTTGTTAAATCTAAATTACTCTAAAGATTAAGTTTATTTCAAAATTATAAAAATATATATTTGTATAAAAGTATGAAAAACATGAAACAACAATTTGAGTATGTTAAAATTAATTTAGCTTCACCTGAACGCATTAAAGAGTGGGCTGAAAAAATTTTACCTAATGGAGAGATAGTTGGTGAAGTCACTGAACCTGAAACGATTAATTATCGAACTCATAAACCTGAAAAAGGTGGTTTGTTTTGTGAAAAAATCTTTGGTCCTGTTAAAAATTGGGAATGTACTTGTGGTCGTTATAAACACAAAGAACCAGATACTCTAATTTGTGAAATTTGTGGTGTAGAGTTAACAGAATCTCGAGTACGTCGACATAGAATGGGCTATATTAATTTATTATCCCCAGTTGTACATATCTGGTATTTAAAAGGCTCACCTAGTTTTTTGTCTACTATCTTAGATTCTTCAATAACTAAACTTGAAGGTATTGTTTATAATGGTAAGGAACCTGAACAAGATCAGGATGTTTCAAAATACGATGATTTTTTTTATGATACAGAAGGTGAAGGTTTTGTTTACGGTAAAAAACGTCAAGGTGCGGAAATCTTATATGATAGGTTAAAACGAATTGATTTAAAAGTAGAGATTGCAAGTAACCGTAACATAATGTTTTGTTCTAATGTTACAAAAGCAGTAGAAGACGCAATTAAAAGAATTCGTATATTTGAAAATTTCTTAACGACTAATACAAGACCAGAATGGATGGTCTTACATTTCCTTCCTGTTCTACCACCGGGTATTAGACCAATGGTAAAACTAGATAATGGAAGGTTTGCGACTTCAGATTTAAATGAACTTTACCGAAAAATCATTATTAGAAATAAAAGACTAAAACGATTATTGTCAGTACACGCACCTAGTGTTGTTATTTTAACTGAAAAACGAATGATTCAAGAGGCTGTTGATACATTAATTGATAATGGGAAACGGGGCTCCAAAGTATTAGATGCAAACAAACGCCCATTAAAATCATTGGCTGATATTATTGAAGGTAAACAAGGACGATTTCGTCAAAATTTATTAGGTAAACGTGTAGATTATTCTGGACGTTCTGTTATTATTGTAGGACCTCAATTGGAATTAAACCAATGTGGGTTGCCCTACGAAATGGCAATCGAGTTATTTTTGCCATTTATTATTTATAAATTACTTTCACAAGGTTTATCTCATTCAATAAAAAAGGCTAAAAAGATTATTTATAGTAATCAATCTTTTATTTGGTATTTAACAGAGGAAATATTAAGAAAACATCCTATTATTTTAAATAGGGCACCTACTCTTCACCGTTTAGGTGTGCAGGCTTTTGATCCCGTATTAGTTAGAGGAAGAGCTATCCAGTTACACCCTCTTGTTTGCCCAGCTTTTAATGCAGATTTTGATGGTGACCAAATGGCAGTACATATTCCTCTATCTTTCGAGTCGCAATTGGAAACACGATTATGTCTTTTAGCTCCTAATAATTTTTTATCTCCCTCTACTGGCGAGCCAAATATTCAACCATCTCAGGATATGGTTTTAGGTTTTTATTACTTAACAGCACAAAATAGAATGGGGTTAAAAGGTTCAAACAATTACTTCTCTAATTTTAACGAAGTAATATCAGCCTATGAACAAAAACAACTACAGTTGCATTCTTCTATTTGGGTTAGGTGTCCAAAGGATATTACTTTAGACACTGAATTAAAATTTTTAAAGACTATTATTTTAGGGGATCAACAGACCCTTCATATATATAATAATTTACAACGTAAAGAGACAAAAGACGGACAATTATTGGTACAGTATATTCGCACTACGCCTGGCCGTATTATTTTTAACCAGTGCATTAATGATATATTAAATAAATAGGAGGTATAATAAAATGTTGAAGCAATCAAAAATATTTTCCAATAATATCATCAATAAAAAAGAGTTAAAGAAAATTATTGAGTGGGCATTTAAAAATTATGGCCAGAGAAAAGCTGCTTATTTTGTAGATCAATTAAAAGAAATAGGGTTTGAATACGCTACAAAATCTGGGATTTCTATAAGTATTGAAGATTTAAAAATCTCACCTGCTAAAAGTGCTCTGATGGAAATTGCGTCTAATGATGTTTTTTTAGCAGAGTCACAAGCAAATAACGGTGAGATCACAGAAGTAGAACGCTTCCAGAGAATTATTTATATTTGGAATAGTACCAGTGAAGAGTTAAAAGATCGATTAATAGAGTTTTTTAAAAAGAATGACCCTTTGAACTCAGTTTACATTATGGCTTTTTCTGGTGCACGTGGTAATATTGCACAAGTTCGACAACTAGTCGGCATGAGAGGTTTAATGTCAGACCCAAACGGTAAAATTATTGATCGGGCTATCGGAGCAAATTTTCGAGAAGGTTTATCAATCACAGATTACATTATTTCCTCTTATGGTGCTCGAAAAGGTTTAGTTGATACAGCGATAAAAACAGCTGATTCGGGTTATTTAACAAGACGACTTGTTGAGGTTGCACAAAGTATTATAATCAGTGAATTAGATTGTAAAACTGAACGAGGTATTTTTTTAGAAGAAGATGTAGAAAAGGATGAAAAAGGGTTTTTATCTCTTAAGGAACTTCTTAACGGTCGTATCATAGCATCGACAATCTTTAAACCAGGAAGTAAAGAAATTATTGCTTTAAGGAATCAGGAAATAACAGCATCTCTTATAGAGGAATTAGTTAAATCCAAAATTAATAAAGTATTAATTAGATCCCCGCTAACTTGTGAGTGTCGAAGAGCTGTTTGCCAACAATGTTATGGCTGGAATTTAGCACTAGGGACTTTAGTAGAATTAGGGGAAACAGTTGGTTTAATTGCAGCACAGTCGATTGGTGAACCTGGGACACAATTAACGATGAGAACTTTCCATACAGGAGGTATTTTTACTAGTGAGTTAATTCGCCAGGGGCGTGCTCAATGTTCTGGTTATATAAATTTTTTACCAGAGTTAAAAATTAGTCCGTATCGTACTAATTATGGTCAAGATGCTGTAGTAAGTGAAAACCAATCCTGGTTAGCAATAATTAATTATGCAAATGAGATTGTAAAAGTTCGGGTTGAGGCCCGTACGATAATCCTTGTAAATAATAATAATTATATTAAGCGTAATCAAGTATTATTTGAAGCTGCCCCGAAAATAAAAGAAATAAATTTAGCTGAGAAAGAAATTAAATATATTTGTGCGAAAGAACCAGGGGAGATATTCTTAGAAAAAGATGGCTCCCCACAAACTTCAATCACTGAAAATTTTAGTAAACGGAGTAAAAAAAATTATATTTTTTGGGTTTTATCTGGTCAAGTTTTTAGTATTGCATTTAATACCAATCTAAGAGTAAGAAAATTAGAAAAAATTTATAAAAATCAAGCGATAGCTCAATCAAAGATGGTTACTACTGTAGGGGGATTTATTCATTTATCTAGAAATAAATTAACCCAAGAAATAAACAGTTTAAGTATACAAAATTGTTCTCATGGGCTAAATGATTTTAGGATATTTATAGAGAGAAATAATATTGAAGTTACTAAATGTAAAGTTTATTTATCTCATATCCATGAAATAGTATTAAAACCGGAATTACTTAATAATCGTTTATTTTCTTTGGGTTCCTTACGCAATAAAAAATATAGAACAAAAACTGGTGGTAAATTCTATATCTCAAATTTTTATAAGCCAAGCTTATTTGGTCAGCACTTAGGTAACAATTTTACCAATAAGTTAAAGTCAGGTTCAACAATTTTTTATATACCAGAAGCTTCAGTTCAAACAACTTCAAACAAAAAAGATTTCAAATTTAAAAAGGGAGATTATGTAAAAAAGGATATAGAAATTTTTCCTAACTATCTTACTAATATAGAAGGCTTTATAGATTTTGAAGTTGAAAAACGAATTAAATATATTAATATTAAGCCTGGTCAAAGGTACCTATTAGATAAAAGACCAAAATCATCTAAAGAATTTAATGAACAGGTTTATTATCCGGGGGAATTAGTATTAGATAAATTTGAAGTTAAAGTTTTAAGTTATATAGAATTTGAAGACATTAACAATGAGATATATTTATATATCCGTCCTATAACACGTTATGAGTTTACGAATGAGCGTGCAGTTAAAATTTTTGAATCAAACTGTTTTGCGCCTCTAGATTTATTAGTTGAAAATTTTAATTTGCAAGTTGCATCTGGGCAACAAATTAAAATTGATTCTCCAATACAATTTGTGGATTCTCCATTAACGATTGATTATTCGCTTCAGTCAAATGACACAGAATTAATCTTTGAGTATAAAGGACCAGAAAAAAAGAATTCTTATGGTCAAGTTAATTTAATTTATTCACAAACTTTTCTTTTTGATTCGGTAATACCAAAAGAAATAAAGAAAACAGATGTGTCTTTGAATTTATTTGTAGAGGAAAAACAATTTATTGACCCTTATACGGTTGTTGGTTCCTTTGATACTATATTCCCATTTGATAATTTTGTTTACAGTGTCAAAATCAAACGTAATAATATAAAATCTAATATTTTATTAACAACCAAATCGGATTATGAAGAGATTTTTCTAGACAGTTTTACTCATAATTATAAACAAAACCAATTTTTAAAAGTAAATAAACTTTTTAATAATAATGTCCTTATTAAAAATTCGGGTTTAATGGAGAAAGTGTCAGGTAATAAAATTACTTTACATTTAGGTCAACCTTATTTTTTCTCTACAGGAGCGTTAATCCGAAAAATTCCTGGTGACTATATTAAAGGACAAGAAAATTTTGGGCAATTAGTATATGAGCGATTAAAAACTGGTGATATAGTGCAAGGTTTACCAAAAATCGATAATATTTTAGAGGCCCGTAAGCCTAAAACTGAGGCTCTGCTTGCAACCAGACAAGGCTTTATTAAATCAATAAAATATACTTCTAATCTCATTTTAATTAGTACAGTACCCTCTAAAAGTTATGATTATTATATAGCGTCACGTTCTGAAAGATTATTAGTTAAAAATTATGAATCTATATGTGTAGGACAACCATTAACTGAAGGTCCTTTAAACCCTCACACTCTTCTTCACGTATATTTCCGATATTTTTGTTCTTTAGGGACATTATCTATTTATGAGTCAGCTTACCGAAGTTTGAAAAAATTACAAACGTTATTATTGACTTCTGTTCAAGCCATATATATTTCACAAGGGGTTATAATTTCAGGTAAGCATGTAGAGTTAATTGTTAGAGAAATGACCCATAAAGTTTATATAGAATATCCAGGAAAAACTAATTTCTTACCTGGTGATATTATAGATTTAGATCAGGCCCAATATATTAACCTTTGTATTAAAAATAATAATAAGCTTGGGTTCCGTCCCATTTTATTAGGGATTACAAAATCTTCTTTAAAAACCGATGGGTTTTTGGCTGCAGCAAGTTTCCAAGAAACAACTCGAGTTTTAACAAGAGCAGCTATCCAAGGTAAAACCGATTGGCTTAGAGGCTTAAAAGAGAATGCTATAACAGGTCGATTAATACCTGCAGGTACGGGGTTCTATGCTAACCAAGATATTACTTTTAATAAAGTTTTATTACCAGAAAACTTAATAACGAAAAAAGATAATTTAAGTTTGAAAAAACAATTAAAATCGAAACAAACAAAATTAAAAAAATTAATAAAATTTAAGTACAATAACTAAATATATTTTCTTTTTCCTTTCATTTATACTTAAATAATTAAAAGTCTGCTATACTAGTTATCATATAAATGAATAAAAAAATAATTATTATTTAAGGAAAATGTTTTAAGTAAAAGAGTTAGGTATAAAATATTTAAAAATAAAAAGGATTATTATTTCTATGGCTAAAATTGAATTGGCTCAACTTTTAGATGCAGGTGTACATTTTGGACATAAAGCTCACCGATGGAATCCAAAAATGTTTCCCTACATCTATGCAGAACGTAATGGCATACATATTTTAGATTTGATTCAGACAACAGAATTTTTAAAGCGAGCTTGCGATTTTAGTAAAAAAGCATCGGCAAAAAACCAAACTTTTTTATTCGTTGGAACAAAAAAACAAGCGTCTTCTTTAATTGCTATTGAAGCTCAAAAATGTGGGGCATTTTATGTAAATCATCGTTGGTTAGGTGGGATGCTAACAAATTGGGTAACTATAAAAGGTCGAATTGATCGTTTAAATCAATTAGAAGAACAAGAAAAATTAAACTCGTTTAATAATCTACCTAAAAAAGAAGCATCAAATTTAAAAAAAGAATTAGAAAAACTTAAAAAATATTTTAATGGAGTGAAGGGAATGAAAAAAATCCCTGATATTTTAGTAATAATTGATCAAAAACGTGAAATTATTGCTATTCAAGAAGCACTTTCTTTAGATATTCCTATTATTTCAATTCTTGATACGAATTGTGACCCAAATTTAGCTACAATACCAATCCCTGGTAATGATGATTCTATTAGATCAATAAAATATATTATTAAAAATATAGCAGATAGTATTTGTTTAGGGCAACAAAATTCCCTTAAAATTTAGGAAATAAGGACAAAAGTTAATTAAAACATTAAAAATTAGGATAAAATATTATTATGACTTTAGAAATTAGTTCAGCACTTGTTAAAGAATTGCGACAAAAAACTGGTGCTGGTATGATGAATTGTAAAAAAGCTCTTCAAGAAACAAATGGTGATTTTGAAGAAGCTATTAAAACTTTACGTCAGAAAGGTTTAGCTGCTGCCGATAAGAAAGTTGATAGAAAAACTATTGAAGGGGTTGTAAATAGTTATATCCATGCTGGTGGGAAAATTGGTGTTTTAGTTGAAGTTAATTGTGAAACAGATTTTGTTGCACGTCGCGAAGAATTTCAAGAGTTAGTTCAAAATATCGCAATGCAAATTGCAGCTTCCCCTGATGTTCTTTATGTCAATACTACTGAAATACCGAAAGAACTTTTCCTTGCGGAACAAGAAATTGAATCGGAGAAACAAGATTTAATTAATAAACCTGATGAAATTAGAGAAAAAATTGTTTTAGGGCGAATTGAAAAAACTTTGAAAAATTTAAGTTTACTTGACCAAGCATTTATTAGAGATTCAAATATTACAATTGATGAATTAATAAAGGAAAAAATCACTCTGTTTGGTGAAAACATTAAAATTAAAAGATTTACCCGTTACACACTAGGAAGCTAAGATCGTGACTTCGTATTTAAAATTTCAAAGGTTATTTCATAAAATAACTAGTTAGGTAAACTTTTAGGTTTCAAAGGAATTAAGTTGATTATTAGATAAACATTAGTTGAAAAACAATATTTATATATTTTTAAGATCTAAATTAGTCATTACATGATAGAAAAGTTTTCTATCTAAAATTTTTCTTTTTTAAGTATTTTAAACTATAATTATTTTAATTTTGGTTTCATAGCATTCATCTGTATGCGTATTTTTGCATAAGGTGTTATAATTTATCTCTTTACTAAAATTAAATATGAATATTCTGGAAAGTACTAATTTTATTCATTTAAACTCATTAATCTTTTTATCAGATATCGAAGTTGGAAAACATCTCTACTGGGAATTAAATGATATTACTTTTCATGGCCAAGTATTAATCGTTAGTTCTTTCGTAATATTATTAACACTTTTATTTTCATTTTTAGGAACTTCAAACAAGAATATAGTTCCTAATGGGTGGCAAAATTTTATGGAATCAGTTGTTGAGTTTATCAAAGATATTGCTCAAAACCAACTTGGTGAAACAGCTTACCGACCATGGTTACCGTTTATTGGTACTTTATTTTTATTTATTTTTGGCTGCAATTGGGCAGGTGCCATAATTCCTTGGAAGTTAATAAAACTTTCTGAAGGTGAATTTGGAGCTCCAACAAATGATATAAATACAACAGTAGCGTTAGCTTTATTAACATCATTTATGTATTTTTATGCAGGACTAAGCACAAAAGGATTCGGATATTTTAAACGATATATAGAACCTACGCCTCTTTTATTACCAATTAATATTTTAGAGGATTTTACAAAGCCTCTTTCATTAAGTTTTCGACTATTTGGTAATGTTTTAGCAGACGAGTTAACTGTTTCTGTTTTAGCTTTATTAGTTCCTTTGATTGTACCTTTACCGGTAATGCTTTTAGGTGTATTTGCTAGTTCAGTTCAAGCCCTAATTTTCTCAACTCTTGCTGGTGCCTACATTGCTGAGGCTGTTGAAGGACATTAATTCTAATTAAGTATTATATTAGTATTTTTAATATTTAAAGGAATCTATTAGAAATTTGTTAATTTTTTCTTATCTAACCCATGAATAAATTATATGGATTCAATTGTTTCTGCTGCATCCGTTATAGCTGCTGGTCTTGCTGTTGGTTTAGCTGCGATTGGGCCTGGAATCGGTCAAGGTACTGCCGCTGGTCAAGCTGTTGAAGGTATTGCTCGTCAACCAGAAGCAGAAAATAAAATCCGTGGTACTTTACTTTTAAGTTTCGCCTTCATGGAAGCGTTAACAATTTATGGGCTAGTTGTAGCTTTAGCTTTATTATTTGCAAACCCATTTACTGGTTAATAAACCATAGCTAAGACGTTTTTAATTTAATATATAATTATAAACGTCTTGGCTATTACTATCAATCAGTTATCCTTTCCCCACAAAAATTTTATTTTTAATACTAAAACTAAAAGATGTTTTATAACTATAACTCCATTTTAATAATAGGGACCGAAAAAACTGGAGGGCTATTCGATTTTGATGGTACATTACCAATTATAGCATTACAATTTGTAATTTTTATGTTCATTTTAAATTTTATCTTATATACACCTCTCTTAGATACTATTGATGAGCGAAACCTTTATATTAAAAAAAGTTTAGATGAAGCTACAAGTGTGCTAACAAAGTCTAATCAATTAAATGTAAAATACGAAGCAAAGACATCAAAAGCTCGTAAAGCAGCTAAATTAGATTTATTAACTTACCAAAAGTTATATAAGGATATTTTAGAAGAAAAAATGAAATCTTCTCAACTTTTTATTGATAAATTTTTAATTGAAACAACTGAAAATTTTGAAAATAACAAGGATAGCATATTAACGAGCTTCGATAATGAAATTGACTCTTTAAGTAGCCAAATTATGACGAAGCTTCTTACTTAAATAAACTTTTATTTTTTAAGAATAAATAGTGCCTATGAAAATTTACAAATATTAATTAATTAATAAAAAAATGAAAAGTTATCTAGAGTACTTTGCATCAAGTGAAAATTTTGGAGTAGCATTAAATACGGATATATTTGAAACAAACATTATAAATATAATCTTGTTACTAGTAATCCTTTTTGTTGTGATAAAAAACTTTTTAACAGAAAATCTTACAGCGCGTAAAAAAAAGATCGTAGACGATATACAAAATGCTGAAACCCGTTTAGCAGATTCTAACAAACGTTATACTGAAGCTAAAAAACAATGGGCACAGATGGATATCATCATTAAAGAGATAAATCACCAAATGGAAGTTACAAAACAAAATGTTTTAAAACTTAAATGGGATCAAGGAAAAGAGGATCTTTCTAAAAAGTTTACAACAGCAATAGCAGTTTTACGTAATAGAGAGAATAAAATTTTTAATGATGTTATTAAGGAAGTTTCGAAAAAAGCATTAAACCGTGTTATTTTCAAACTTCAAAAACAATTAGGAAAAGCGGAACAATCTGCTATTGTAAATCGGAAAATAACGCAATTAGGAGACTAAAAATGGCTAACACAATGTTTGGTTCAAAAATAGCAAATCCGTATTCAGAAGCTTTATTACAATTAGGCTTAAATTTATATTTAAAAGAAGAGAATGCTGATACTCAAGTTTTCTTTCAAATTATTTTTGATATGGAGAATTTATTAACAGTATTAAAATTAACTCCAGTATTAGGAAAATATTTAGCTAATCCTTTGATCCTAGATAAAGATAAAAAAAATGTTTTAGAAAAGTGTTTACCAAAACAAACAAGTTCTACAACAAAAAATTTTTTAATGCTTTTGGTAGATAAAAAAAGAATAGGTTTTCTTCAAATTATTATCCAAACTTTTTTGAATAAAGCCTATGATTTTGTTTGTCTTAAATTTGTTGAAGTTTATTCTGCTTCTCCTTTAAGTAAGGAACAACAATCAGAACTAAAAGAAAAACTTAAAATATTACTAGGTCCTGAGTTTACAACTTCTAAAGTTTACTATTCTAAGATTAATATCACATTCCGTATAGATAAAGAAATTTTAGGTGGCTTTATTATTAAAGTTGATTCTAAAATTATTGATTTAAGTTTACGTGGTGAACTAGAAAGCTTGGCGAAACAAATGGAAGTAAGTTTATTAAATTAAAATTTCTAGTACTGGTTTCCGTAAAAATGTTTTGATAGTTTTTGCTATAACTATATTAAAATATAAAATTGTTCTATTCTATTTTTTCTATAATTTAAAGTTGTTATTCAAGGAAGAAAAAAAAATGATTATCTTATGACAAACCCTAATGAAATAAGTAATATTATCAGAAAACAGATTGAAGATTATAGTACCGATTTAAATGTTGATATTATTGGAACTGTATTACAGGTTGGGGATGGTATTGCTCGTGTTTATGGATTAGATGAGGTAATGGCCGGTGAATTACTAGAATTTGATGAAGGTACAATTGGGATCGCATTAAACCTAGAGAATGACAATGTTGGTGCCGTTCTTATGGGTGATGGCCGAGAAATTTTAGAAGGAAGTACAGTAAAAGCAACAGGTCGAATTGCTCAAATCCCGGTAGGTGACAGTTTATTAGGTCGAGTTTTAGATCCTTTAGCTATACCAATTGATGGTAAAGGTGAAGCAGCTTCAACAGAAACACGTCTTATTGAATCAATGGCTCCTGGTATTATTAGTAGAAAATCTGTTTGTGAGCCATTACAAACTGGTATTACTGCCATTGATGCTATGATTCCAATTGGTAGAGGCCAACGTGAATTAATTATTGGTGACAGACAAACTGGGAAAACTTCGATTGCCTTAGATACAATTATTAACCAAAGAGGACAAGATGTTGTTTGTGTTTATGTCGCAATTGGCCAAAAAGCCTCTTCTGTTGCACAAGCTGTAACTAATTTACAAGAAAGAGAAGCCTTAGAGTATACTGTAATTGTTGCTGCGAATGCAGATCAACCTGCAACACTACAATATATTGCGCCTTATACAGGTGCAGCAATTGCTGAATACTTTATGTATACTGGTAAGCATACTTTAGTAATATACGATGATTTATCAAAACAAGCATCAGCATACCGTCAAATGTCTTTATTACTACGTCGCCCACCTGGTCGAGAAGCTTACCCAGGAGACGTTTTTTATTTACATTCACGTTTATTAGAGCGTGCAGCAAAATTAAATGATGTACTTGGTGGTGGTAGTATGACTGCATTACCAATTATTGAAACACAAGCTGGTGATGTTTCTGCGTATATCCCTACTAATGTAATTTCAATTACTGATGGCCAAATCTTTTTATCAGGTGACCTATTTAATGCTGGTTTACGTCCTGCAATCAATGTTGGTATTTCAGTATCTCGAGTAGGTTCTGCAGCACAAATAAAAGCTATGAAACAGGTTGCCGGTAAGCTAAAACTAGAATTAGCACAATTTGATGAGCTTGAAGCATTCTCGCAATTCGCTTCAGATTTAGATAAGGCAACGCAAGCCCAACTAGCTCGAGGACAACGATTAAGAGAAATTTTAAAACAAGCGCAAAATTCACCAATCCCTGTAGCTGAACAAGTAGCTATTATATATATTGGTACGAATGGATTTTTAGATGATTTAGAAATTAGTGAAATTGCCCCTTATATCAAAAGTCTTCGTGAGTATATAGCAAATTCTAAACCGGAATATTTAGAAATTGTGAATTCTTCAAAACAATTAACTAGCGAAGCTGAAACAATTTTAAAAAGTGCAATAGATGACGTAAAAAAAACTTTTAAAATTTAAGATTATTAGACTTTAAACTCTTAAAAAGAATTTAAAGTCTAATAATATCAAATTTTAAAAGTTTTTCATTTATTTTTAGAATAAACCTAATGTTATTGCTTTACTAATTGGTAAACAAGCTCCAATTCCTAACCATATAGCAACAAATGTTCCTACTAAAAAGACAGTTGAAGCTACTGGTCTTCTAAATGGATTTTGGAATTTATTAACATTCTCGATAAAAGGTACTGTTATTAAACCTAACGGCACAGCAGCCATAGCTAAAACACCTAATAATTTATTTGGTAGTACACGTAATAAATTAAATGTTGGGAAAAAATACCATTCAGGTAAAATTTCTAAAGGAGTTGCGAATGGGTTAGCTTTTTCACCTAAAGCTGAAGGTTCCATTACCGCTAAACCAATAACTAATACAAAAGTCCCTAAAATACAAATAGGAAACATATAAAAAATATCATTTGGCCAAGCAGGTTCACCATAATAATTGTGGCCCATTCCTTTTGCTAATTTAGCACGTAATTTCGGATCTGTTAAATCCGGTTTTTTTAAGATTGACATAATATCTCCTATTATTATTATATTTATATATATTAAAAACTAAAATCTTATTTCTTTAATAAATTATATTAAATCAAATACTATTTTTCTTAGGTTTATAATGGTCCTGAAATACCTTGTTTTCTTATCATTAAGAAATGCGTGATCATTAGAGCTGCTGCTATTAACGGTAAAACAAAGGTATGTGCACTATAAAAACGTGTTAATGTATTTTGTCCTACACTAACTCCCCCACGTAATAGTTGAACTATTGGAGGTCCAACAATAGGGACAGCCTCAGGTACTCCTGTTACAATTTTACATGCCCAAAATCCCACTTGGTCCCATGGCAGTGAATAGCCTGTAACACCAAAAGATACTGTTGTAACAGCTAAAGTTACTCCTGTAACCCATGTTAATTCACGAGGTTTTTTGAACCCCCCAGTTAAATAAACTCGGAAAACGTGTAAAATTAACATAAGTACCATCATACTTGCAGACCAGCGATGAATAGATCGAATTAACCACCCAAAGTTTACTTCAGTCATAATATATTCAACCGAAGAAAAAGCCTCACTAATACTAGGTCTGTAATAGAATGTCATTGCAAACCCTGTTGCAACTTGAACTAGGAAACATGTAAAAACAATACCCCCAAAGCAATAAAAAATATTAACATGCGG